TTATTGCAGAGGAAGTGCTTATGCTTAGTAGGGGTCTCACGAGATTATTTCAGCAGAATGCTGGTTTACAGTTTCAGACGCCAAGATGAAGTCCACCGATATCACATCTACTCTTTGCCGATGATACAATAGTGTTCACAAATGGCAGCTTGGAGTCCCTTCAAAAACTTATTGATTTCCAGGAAGATTATTAGCTTGCATCTGGTCAAAGAATCAATAAAAGCAAGAGTTGCTTCCTTCTTAGTCGTGGAGCTTCTCAAAGTAGGGAGGAGGATGAGCATTTTCCCCGAAGCAGCTTCAGATCATCTATGATGATATAGATAGATCGGGAAGGGATTCCAAGTGGGCTGTGATACTGCTTCGGGAGTTGGATAATTATAGGCTAATGGCTAAATTTTTTTTATGTCATGTTCCTGCGGCTGAAGTACTCAACTTCTCGATATGCCCGAAAGAAAAAGGAACGTGGGGAAGAGGAATCGACAAAGAATCCAGGAAAGGCGAAGTCGCTTGCGTGAGGAGAATGATCGTCTCTTTATGTTAGAAGGTGCAAAATCAATAGGTGCCGGAGCTGCTACAATTGCTTTAGCGGGAGCTGCTGTCGGTATTGGAAACGTCCTCAGTTCTTCGATTCATTCCGTGGCGCGAAATCCATCATTGGCTAAACAATCATTTGGTTATGCCATTTTGGGCTTTGCTCTAACCGAAGCTATTGCATCGTTTGCCCCCATGATGGCGTTTCTGATCTCATTCGTCTTCTAATGGTGTAAAAAAAAGTACTCGAAGCTGCAGGATGAAAATACCCGTAGTGAAGGGGAGGCCATTCGCTCAAGCATTCCCGCAAGAGTGAATGGAGCGAGGGAGTGGGAGGTGGGCCCTCGACCTAATGAATAAGTTGGAGAGGAAGCGGAAGTCTCACTCGACTGTATAGGAGAGGAATTTATATGCTCGAGCAAAGCGAGAGGATTATATACGCTCGAGCCGATAGGCGAGAGGAAGCGAGTTAGCAAGTTAAAGAATATCAAATTCATCGAATCCAAGTTTTTCATTGCCGTGTAGCGGGAAAGCGAGGAGTTGACGATCGGCCGGCGGAGAGAGAGGTTTAACGGCGAGGAAGGACAGAGGGGAGTGAGTTAAACACCTGGGGCATTGAGTTCTGGAGGTAGCGCATCGATTGATTGTTTTAGTGACTGACTTCTTCCCCGCATCAACTACTTTAGTTATATACTGAGGTGCCCTCCAGATCTCGTAAAAGATAAAAATCAGAACCAGCCGCTGTAAATGACCAACGGCAGAGCAGGAGGGGCGTGTGAACCAGGAATATATACATGCTGTAATAGAGCTGCGATCGACTGAATTTCTGAATAGAATTTGGTAATTAGACCATAGCTGAAGTGCCCAGGAGCTCTGAAGGAAGAGATGTGTGGTACTTTCAAGGGCATGTTGATAACAGCAAGTGCATTTAGAAGCCAGCTGAACACCCAACCCAGTAGCTGAACATTCGCATCAAGAGGTAAACGATCATGTACAGCCCGTAGCAAGAGAAATTCAGCCTTCAAAGGTGCTCCAACCTGGAATCTCGTTTTTCAAATCTGCAGATGAGTGACTGATTGAGGGTTACCTCTGATGGCTACGCAAGCCGATTTCGTTGAAAATTCCCCATGATTATCTGGTAACCAAATAAACCTATCGTATCCCACAGTCAAGGGATAAAGTGCAACATTGGTTAGAAAAGAGAGGACGTCAGCAGGAAGAAGAGGTGAAATAACATCCAAAAGCTGACTGCCCCATGAAAATGCTTCTTGTATAGAGATCCTCTTGAAATTGAAAGAAAAAAGAAAGAAATGACGTAATGCGCCAGGTCCGCTCCAATTGGTAATGAAGAAACCTGAGTTACCAGCACCCTGACTGAATTTTGTCATGAAATTCAGAGCGAACATGCAATAATTCTTGCCAATTCCTAGACATGCAAGTTTGAGGCTTAGCAACATCAAAGGACAGCCCTTCACAGTATTTGGCTTTCAAGAAACTAGCCCAAAGCCAAAGCGTACAGCCGCCCAGCTCCAGTCCAGTCTAGTCAACAAGTATAGTATACCCGAGTTAGCTAGAGTGCAGACCAATAATCAATACAGCAAAATGAGCATCGACCCTGGAATGATACGGAGAGGAAGGTCTTCTCGCTTCCCTCTCTTTAATTTAAGGTTATTTCGGATTCCGGCTTTCATTTTAATAGAGAGAGCTGCTCTGAACAGAAGATTTTTCCCATTTTCCGTAGGTAAAGCTGGCTAACCAAAGGTTCTTTTTCAGCCGTTGACAAGTGGTCTCAACTTGCTCATGTGACGTATTTTCTCTCCCTTTTCGTCGAAACAAGACCACTACCCCTCGTCCCAATTCGAATCTTCATGATTCAATCCTCGTGAGGGGCTTCCCATGTTGAACGAGACGAACTGTTGGTTCTACCTCTTAACTGAAGCTGGCCATCGAGTTGGGTTTCCACTCCTTTAGCTATAAGTGGTCTGCTTTCAAGAAGAATAAGAAGACTGGTGGGTGCGCTTCCGACATGCGATTTATAGATCAAATCTCAGACCCCTAGCGGTCGTTCTGAGAAGTTCTTCATTGATGTTCCACGTTCGACCACGACGATGGGTTGCCGCGAGAGGTAGAGCCGAATGCGCCCCATTTCCTCCCAATGAGATAATTTATCCAGTGAGCTTTTTTTGAGCTAAAGCGCAATAAACTAATTTGAAAAAACTCACTTATCAATTTTTCAGTCCCAAAAGGGATCATTTCAAGACATCCTAGCCCTCGAGGAGTCATGGCACACAGCAGGTACAAATCTTCCTTGTTGGTTTTTCAGTGTGTCAATAACAACAGAACTGGCGAGCCTAGAACTTCCACTCCCTCCTTTTAAGCATACGTAGCCGGTGAAGCGCTTGCTCATACTGACTTGCTTTCGATGCCTACTAACCTGCCCTTGCCTACTTCTCTTCTTCCTTGAAAACTGGATTACCTAAATAAGGGACTGCTACAACTACTGGCCCATAAGCAGCAGAGACTATATGATGGACTTAGCTTACCAAGAAACAAGAACTCTCACTGGCTGGAATGGAACTTGATGTAACTGGCAGGGACCGCTCATATAGAACGCTTTTAGGGAACCCTCGTAGGGAAACCAACCTGCTCTGCTAGGGAAGCGACCCCGGAGACCAGCCTGATAGACCATATCTATTCACTTGTATTGATTGCATTCGCTCCTATATATATTTTATAGGAAATGAATGTCAACTTTCTCCCATTGGCTCTAGGGACAGGGACCGATAGCAAAGGAAAGACTGGCTTGAGGGAACTATGCCCTACTAGTACAACACTTTCTTTACACGGAAACTAGGCAAGGGAGCTGACTTCACTTGCTTACCCTCCGCTAGGGAACCCGTGCAGGAGCAATGTAACTGGATTAGAGAAAGGATCTATTTCCACTTAGCTATTGGTTTAAATAGTGAGGTAGCTATGAGCTTGGCTATCCGCTTTGCTATGAGCGCTTTGTTGGTATTAGAATTAGAACTAGTAGCTCTATTCTTCCGAAATCAAACCCTAGGAAAAACATACCTGGCTGGAACGAACGAGCGGAATACTTGGAGCGATAGGGCGGAATACTTGGAGCGATAGGGAATGGGGGAAGTTAGAGGGAGTGACTGTACGAGAATATGTGCTTTGATCATCTTTCCCATGCAAAGAAAGTCAGGTCTAATCTTGGAATTACCACCGGGCACGGGCAAGAAAGGGCTGGGCAAAGAGACCACCTACCTTACATTTGTTAGTGGACCCAGTGATGCTGTTGACCCAGTCACATATACAGACCAAAATCCATACAACAAAAATGATCGCGATCCAAAGTCTGAGTTTAGTGATCGAGGGCGCTAAGCAGGAAATGCAATTAAGTAAAGCCTGGGGCGGAAGAAGGAACTTAACATCCACCCGGATACAGATAAGAAGTAGCCAGGGCTCTACCCTTGGTACCGGGCAGGAAAGACTAGTACGGATACTATAAAGTCTTATCATCTCATAAAGAATTCCATGCGTGGTAGCCAACTCTACTAATGAAGCCCTGCTCAATCCCATGCTCTGCTCTCGACTCTACTTCTAGTCGCCCCTTAGGTGGTGATACTTAGAAAAGAGGGATTGGCTAGGTATTCAGTCATCTCCTTCTTATTAACTTGATTGAGAACCCGCCTCTACTTGACTTTACAGTCGGAAATTTCACCCGGACACTACCTAGCTCTATTTAATTTAATGGAGCCACCCGACCATGACTGCGCTTCAAGAGAAAAGTTGGAAGCAGACTCATATTTAATTTAAGGGCTAGCCTCTGCTAAAGCCGATATTTCAGATACAGCTTTGATAGGGATCGATCCGGTACGACCGATCCAATACTGGACTTGACAGCTCCTACCTCAGAGTGAAATGGGAAATCGAGCCTATTAACTAGGAAATCCCTTCCGTGGTTCAACTAGACTGCCTTCCTCCCCTATTGATTCATCAAAACTTGTAAAAACATGCCTTGCTGGTTAATCCGCCCCTCTCAATTCAACATTGAGTTGGCTCACCCCTTTTTCCCCCCGCATACCAACCTCCATCGCTATAGCAGCTCTAGCCCTTGTCTCGCACTAATGCCTTATTGTGCTGTGCACTCATCGCGTTCTATACCTAGTTAGCAAAGACAAGAAAAAAAAGGATCCGTGTTGGCGCATTACCAAATGCCCTAAGACCTTATTGTCCCTTCACCCCAAAAGCCTGTTAGTTAAATAAATGGAAAGTCGGGAATAAAGGGTAAGCGAATTCAATCTCCGGTCTTCGGGAGGGGTCTTCAACTACGAGACTGAGAAGTTTAGTTACGCGATACGAGCTCCATCCCTTTCGGGAGTTGGAAAATCAAAGGTATTTATTAAAAAGTCTTCAAGCTTGATAGAGAAAATAAAGGGAACTCACAGTGGAAGGAAAGCTTCAGGATTCATTGTGCACTTTAAGACGTTCAATCGGGTCCACAAGGGGCAACGTGGATATTCTTTCTTTCTTTAGAACGCGAAGAGGAATCAGATCAGAGCCTGGCCACTCCACTTAAGGTAAAGCTTTACCATCGAGAACAGGATTGGCAATGGCTAGTGAAGAATTTTTCTCACATCTCGATTTCTCTCTCAACGCTCAATGGAAGCTGAAGCTATCTTGCTCAGTTTTTCCTTCTTAGGGCTACGGCTACGGGGGAAGATCAGAGACTTTGCTGCACTCATTCATTCCGGAAGTTACTACGCTTCGCGCCTTCCTCTAATTAGTCTGCTCTGCTCTCATCCAGCAAGCTCTCTAACACTAGCTAGCGCTAACCTCTCTGTAGCCTATCTGTCCTCTTCGCTACCTCTCAACAGTAAATTAGTCGCTTAGCTTTCTAACAAAGCAAGTAGCTAGCGCATCTCTTCCCTCTTCGAGCCAACCGTTCACTTCCTCTAACGAGCGAGTAAACTTCGTTCACCACTTACTACGTTCTTTCAGAACCTTAGATTCCCTGAAAGCAAAGGTGTGGAATAGCGCTAGCTAACAAGTAAACGAGTGAATGTTGCGTAAGTGAACGGAATGCTGTTGGCATGTTCGAGCTAAGCAAGTAAACTACTTCTCTTCGTTGCGTAGGCGAAGTGAGTTGGCTGTTTCGAGCTAGGGCTAAGCGAGCCAGAAGTGAGCCAAGCTGGAGTTCTTGTTCGATAGTAGTTCGTAGGCTAAGTGAACGGGGAGCTGATCGAAAAGCGAAGATAGGCGCATAGTTCTCCCCGTCTGAAGGAGTTGTCTCTCGTAGTTCCCGATCAGTTTGTTTTCGCAAGCTAGTATAAGTGAAGGAGAACAAGAGTTCGAGTGAGCGTGTAAGCGCGCAGGTCCGCGTGAGTTCATTATCTGTAATAGAACTCCTAATCATTCTTCTGATCTCTAAGGCAGCTAATTATTAACAAGCTACGCCCCTTCTTTGACTTCCATCCAAGTAAGTCACCGCAGTTGCTTTGTTTTGTTAACCAAAGGTTAGTCAGATAATATGCGTCTGGAGGTCCTATTCTGTCCCAATTCTAACGCATAATCGCGATGCGCTGACATGGTTATGAATGAGTTTATGTCTTAAGAGAGCTAGTAGTTATGAGTTCGTAGCGTCAGTCAAACTGGGTGACGGAACGTAGCAGTGAACGCAGTTCCCGGAGCTCCCGGGTAACCGAGTGAGCTTAGCCCGTATCCGGGTAGGGAACTGTTGTTGCAGTAGTTGCTTAGGCCGGGTAAACTTAGGAAAGGTAGTTTACTTGCTTACTTGTTAGAGTAAGGCAGCTCAGCTGTAGCTAACTTGCTTGCTAAAGGTAGCGCTAGCTAAGTAAGGTTTGCTGCTGCTAAGGTAAACTGGAGCTATGGACTTAGGATAAAAAGCCAGCTAGTCGCTTAGCGGAGCTCGTTCTATGGACAAGCTTTCGTTAGGCATCAAGTGAAGAGCAAAGAAGAAGCTAAGACTGTTGCCCGGCTGCCTGGCTTTGAATAGGAACGAGATGCAGAGAGGTAGCTCTCAAGGGAACCCGGTCTTTGAATGGATCAGCTAGCAGGAGTTGTAATAGCCAGTCAGTGAAAAGCATGAAAGCAGCGGCCTTATTAGATGTGGTGCTTCTAGCTCTCGTAGTCAGAGTAGCAATAGCAAGCGGTAGCCATATCAGCCCAGCTTTTAATAGATAAAGGCAGCTGTAGCCCCGGTCGAGGTAGGAAAAGAAACCCATAACATTCTTCTCCTACTCAAGATCGTTCCGCCAAGAAAGATCTTAAACTGGTTTACTACTGAGTTCGTTACTTTGATCTGTTGAAATCTGACCCCAGTAGTTTCCCATTCTGTTGGACCAGGCACCACCCTGAGACTTTGTTAGCGAAGCTGGCGAGCAAAGCTTGTCTGCCTTCCCTAAGGCGCGGGTTTGGGGCAATCTAAGCCCGAGTTATCCCCCCAGTTCCCAGGCCTAACCCCACCTGCTTTGAGTTTTGTATCGATCACTTCTAAAAAAAAAAAAAGATCTTTTCTCTTCCCTCTTTCGAGCATAGTCAGTATATCTAGCTCTCATGCATCCTAGGGTAAGCTGTGTACTAAGACACTTCTTGTCTTTGCTTAACACACTCCCCCTAATTGTCCCAAGCTATATATCAGGTTCGAACAGGTCGTCTTCAGGGCAAGCTCGGCCGTAAGGTCAACCAAGACAGACAAACCCGCCAAGCCGAGGAGGCAGTTAGATTAGGAAGCCTGAATACGGAAGCTGACTTAATCTCAATCATCTTTTTTTGTTTGGTCAGAACTAGCCAGGACTGATTAGTTCCTATTACTCCTTTGACTTTTCACCAAAAGGTGGAACTTCTCATGGTGTTATTTGGCTCCTTCCGGTTATCAATCTATTCCTGGCCTATCTATCTAGTTTTCTTTCGAGGGTACCTTTGTGGGTCTGTGGGGGCTAAGCAGTGAGTTTTTTTCTTGTATCGTCCTCCTTTTAGCTTCAATCTATCAATATCTATCTTCCCCATTCCCCTTAATCCCTCTGCACTGCAGCTAGCTAGATTTCATTTCCGCTTTCATTCGGCAGGTCTCCCACTTTCCTTTCCGCTCTTCTGAGCGAGGTTGTGGCTCAGACTCAAGGTAGGGGACTAAAAGGAGTAAGAAGAGGTTTGATTTTGCAAAGCATGCCACTTCCTAAGGCGCAGCAGGCGTTCCTATTTTTCTATCAGCTTGAGCGGGGACTGTGCTATTGTTTTTCGTTTGTTTGCTGGAAGCGTGTTTTTTAAGCTTTCAGTTCGAAGTCTGATTCCGCTGTGCTTGTTCAGCTTCATCCGCAAGGATACCTGACCACAAACTTAGAAAGGATGGCCCGCGATAACGGCTTTTTCCACGAAGCTCTATCTCTAGGGCGATCCCACTAGCAGAGTCAATTCATAGAAGAAAGATTTTCAGCAGTAGTCAAGTAATAGTAAGAGCTAACCTAACCGATCGAAGCGCGAGCCTGTCCATAGTGTGATCCCTCCTGTTAAATAGCCTAAGTCCCTTTTGTCTGTCTGTTCATTCGCACAGTGCCTAGTCAACTGAGGATTTATACAGATAGCTATATCTCGCATCCGATTCTCAACTGCTTTCTCCATTGAAGTATGAACCCTGACTGTCTTAAATCACCGGACATTTCATAGATCAATAGGGTAGGTCTATGTCAGTACAGGTATCAGTCCAGTCCAGTCTCAGTCAGTAATGGATGGGATAGTCCAGTAATGAATGAAAGGTTTGGAAAGCAGGGGCGAAGCCTTTTGGCGGCTTCCTGTGCTCTTTCTTCCACCCAAGAGTAGACAGCACACATAACCAAGCGCACCACCAGGAAGACTCGAAGGAGCGGAGCTCAGTGAACGGAGTCAGGCCAGACAACTTACCATTACCTAGTCCGCCCGGGTCCGGAGCAGCATCGTCGGTTCTACTCTATCCTATGGCCTCTCTCGGGGCAAGGTCAGCTTTAGCTTATTGCACGCCTGCCTTTCTTTATAGAGCGCACGCAAGCGCCTTTATGAAGGAAAGCTTGTCTTTCTTACTTACCTAAGCACTACTTTAATTCGAAATAACAGAGCCTTTGGTACTCTTTTCTTTGTGATCCTCTTCCTCTTTATTTTAAACTTTATCTCGCACGCATCTTCGTTCCAATTCCTACCTATAGGATGAGTCTTTCTGGACCCACTCACCACCCTTGCTTTTGTGCGCTATTGATAACGCTTTTGGGCTCTTAACGCGGAAATGTGGAAAAGCATTGCGAGAAAGGTAGCGTGCTGAAAGTTCCCTTTCCACTCACCGACCTAGCATTTGGGCCCTCTTGCGCCGAACTGAGTTCGGTTCTCCTGGTAGGGTAGAAGTTCTGGCTTTCGAAAGGGCTGCTTTGCAGGTTGAGTGAGGGTAAGGTGCGCAAATGCTTTGAAGCAGGAATAGCAGACCGTGAAAGCACTTGCTCGGTCCGGGGAAGCCCCTTTCCCCGATCGCTTCGATACGACAGCAAGGCGCTTGCGACTGAGCTCGATATGATTCACCCGGTACCTGGTATTGATAGTAGCATCACCCGAACTTGTTGGGAAGGTCGCCCATGCAAGAAATGTGACTTCAGATCAGGGACTGCCAGACTCTTTTATCTATCCAAATTATGCGAGAAGAAGGGAGGTCACGGAACACAGGAGCGGGACATATGACGAGAAAGGATCATAGAGGTGCGTGCGAGAGTAGGATCTGCTGCTTCCAGTTTAGGTGGAAAGGAAGAGGACCCAGAGGCGTTTTCACTATCCATTGTGATAGCTAGTGGGTGAATTCGATCATAATCCAATCCCTAGTTAGCTTTAGAGAATAGGCAAGTGCAGATCTCAAAGTTGGGTGGAGGTAGTTTCCGATTCTCATCGAAGGCGGGCAAGGAAAGGAGGGAGTAGGCGGTGGGAGTGTCAGCCGAATGCTCAGAGCTTAACTATTATATTATGGAGAACTCTAACTTCTTCGACCCCTATCTCTTAAAGGGGCGGAAATAAAGGAAATAAAAAAGATAATGGTGGAGAAAAACCTTTCTTTGAATGACTATAAACTATTTACTATATAGGCTAATAAAATAGGAGATGAGTCTTTGGGTGGATGGAAATGATTCAAACATTGAATCTAATTCAATCATGGTTCCTGGAACAGGGGAAAAAATCAATCTCTGGAAACACTAAGTTTGTGGAGAATGTCCCCTGGAGGAAGCACATTGCAAGGAAACGGAAGTGGGCGTGCACTTTCAATGGTTCTATGGTAAGGCATATCTTTAGTATGAAATAGGAGCTTTATCGCGCGCGCCCTCAAACAAAAAAGAATCAGCAGATAGCGTTGATTTTTTATGCTCCACTACAAGCGCCTTATCCTTAAGGTCGAAAAACGAACGTTGAACAAAGTGAATTTCTTTCTTCAATCATTCATTCGATAGGAACCCGGAGGCAGGACACATGCAGTTCACTCGGCCTATTTGACTGACGGAATAGAAGGATTTCTTATGCTAGAACTTCCTGCTCTGCTCTCACGTTCATATACCATGGGGAAGAGGACCGAACGGAACCAACTGGGAAAGATAAATCCCGCGGAGAATCAAAATGGGATTATCTTCCGATGCAGAAAAAGCCAAAAATGGGGGCAAAGTCAACCTAACCAAACTTTTCGTAAGCCGCGCACTTTAGGCCAGGCCTTACTATAAGCAACCTCACTGATCCCACTCAATCTTTTACACCGATGTTTCATACTCTCTCGACCAGGTCATCATAAGAAAATACTGAAAAATCTTTCCGAAGTGAGAGAAGGAGGGAAGGCGCGCTAGCGCGCTACAACTAACAGCCTGCTGAAAAAGGCAAGATTAGCGCTAAGAAGCAACCCTAGTTTAAGTACTAGCGTCCCACCCCAACGTTGTTGTACTTTACTTGACTCTCCCCCGCTTGCTGCTCGCCTCAGCCGCCAGCGGCTTATGTAGTGGTCGGCATTCCTACGTGCTCCTCCTTGCCCCCCGCATGATTATCCGATTCGATGACGGGTAATGGAAAAGTGCTGGTTACGAAGGAAGGTGACGGTTTATGGATGGATTCAGTGGTAGTCTCTGACTCCCTCCAACTCCATCAATATCAACAACATGTCGTGACCATGACGGTTTGTTCCGGCTTTGTTGACTTTCTCAGAAAAGCCTAAAGTCCTCCTGGTTTCGGGGGTTCATTGATTAGTAAACCTACGGTGCTGGTAAGGTCGGGACCGTGGTCGTCCGTCTCCGGTTTGCCGGCCGATAAGATCATTGAGATTGACCAGCCAGCTGGGTTGGTTTGGCTATTCCTTTCTATTGAAAAGGAGTCAGCTGTCTGCGCGAGTCACCTTCTTCTAGGCTCCGAGTCACCTTCTTCTAAGCTCCGCTGGACGACACGGCATTCTCGTTCAAATATAGGCCGGCCGTACTTGTGATGGTTCCCAGGATCCAATATCACTTAGGTCTACGTTGCCACGATATTGTTCTATGGAAGCGGGCGGGCTGCTTTTTAGAAGTTCGGCCCGGTTTTTTTTACTTAATCTTAATAATAAAGGGGGGGAGGGATTGACCTTTCTAACGCATATTCTGTCGTACCGGCATGGCCCCACTGATTTGTTTTCAATCGGAGCATCAAGCAGCGCAACCCGGTTCTACTTGACTAAGCCCCATGCTCGTCCAAGGAGGGAGTTTGCTTTACCCAACTCCCTTTTTTATAACAAGGCAGAAACCCCCGACCCGACATTCATGAGTTTCGAATGAAGAATGAAGAGGGCCTTGCCCCTCTTTTTTCTTCCCTGAAATCTTGGATTTGAAAGTTGGTAAAGACCCACCCCTTGTTTCAGTCAGAATGAGTCCCCGGGACCCCGGGACATTGGCTTCCGCCAACAGTGAACTATTAAGGATCGCATCCCGCGCATATTCTACATTATAACCTGCAACTGATTCAGCTTCCGCTTCTGGGAGATCAGACGGAGCTCGATTAGTTTCTGCTAGACGAGGAATAAGGAACATAACCAATACGGGGAACAAGGGAATACCAAACCATATCTGCTTTTGCGCCATGACAATCTCACTCGAATTACAGGGACCTACACATATTAGTACAGTATACCGGGGTCCCCGGCCAGAACCACACGTGCAAGTTTCCCTGCATGTGGCTCGTCCGTGCTTTTTTCCGGGGCGCTGCCTGTGACTCCACATGGGAGAAGGGGGCTGAACTGAAAACTTTCGTGTTCAGAGCATAGCATTGTCTGAGGGAGTGGGGTGAGTAGGCAGCGCCTACCAAGCAAAGCTTTCGTCGAAAAGGCTGGACTGGAGTGCTTTCATCAAATGATGCATGTGGGCTGAGCCATTCCCATCCCAAGTGGTGGCTCGATTCGGCCTGGTCGGGAAGAGATTATAAATAGAGAATATTTAGGGAATATCTATCTATCTTAGCTAGCGGGGGCGGGCTTTCCTCTGGTAGTCCCGCTGCGGCCTCTGACAGTCCGTCTCATCTTTCTTTCTTTGGCTATATTTGTCTAAGCCATCTTAGCTCCACATGAGACCCTCTTTCTATTGATGACTAAAAAGGCACTCATCAGTCGGCCCCCTTTCCTATTCAGCTTGACTTGCCGCCTATTAAGAGAATAGGTCCCATTCAAGCGGCCCGCCTTTCTTCATCTATACCAGCAGCCACGCACGCCCCCATAGGAACGATTTCTGCGCCCTAAGAAGCAAGCAGAACGCGCCATCACCTACAGCCCTTTCCTCTGCCGGGGACTTCCACGAAATGAAAACGGGCGGCATCGTCGTATGCTCGACATTAGTTGCCCTGGTGTATATCCCGGAGTACTCCTATGGCCGATCTGTCACCCATACATTCAGGGCTTGGCCCCGTCCCGTGTAGAAAGCCCTAAGGCACGGCTTAGTCAGTTATTCTCGCAGTTCAGAGTCGGGCCGCCACTTCTCTTAAAGCATGTTCTTGCCTCCTTCTCTCCTCCCTCATGTTCACTCGTCCATTCGTTGGGTGATCCCTTGCTCTCACGTTCGAGTGTTTGCTCGTCGTTTAGGCCGGTGAGTGACATTTCTGCTCATTGCAGTCACCTCCGGGGTTCTTCGCACCTGGATAGTACCAGGACCCTTGTGCCCCGGACTGCACTGCCCGCCCTATGAAAAAAAAAATCAGCCTTGCGACGAGACGCGGACATTCCTCATGCTGCGGTTCCCTCCGGTCCGTTCCCGGGTTGGGTTAGGGGAACATCCGAGCGATTGCCTTCGCGGATCCAAACGTGCTCACAAGGCGCACAATAAGAATAAGACCAATAGAGACTTCATAAGAGACCATTTGAGCTGCAGATCGTAATGCTCCTAGAAAGGCATATTTCGAATATAGAGGAGTGAAAGTTCCCAACAATCCACGAAAATCTCATACCCCAACTATGAACCGTACGAGCACGTCCTCTTTCACTCCCACCGCGCTTACGGCTCTATACCCCAACCCAACTTGCTCCGGCCTCGGGTCCTCCCGCATCTCTTCCTCGGTAAGCGGACCGTGGAAGCAGGGGGGTATCCGCTTGGGACTGATAGAAAGCAGCATATCTATTTTTTCCCTCCTGACCGAAACCAAAAAGAAAAATAGTTGAAGTTGTTCTTGCCGGGAAAGTCGCGTCGGAGACATCTTTATCTGAGGAGGAGGCTTCGTCGTCCGGCTCCTCATAAATGATGTTAGGATCGGCCTCTTCGGAATCCGAAAATAAAACAGAGAAAGAACGGATTTGTTTCAATGACATATCTAATCAGACTGAATAGGATGTCGAAGACACGATCATTCACATAAATTTCAGCAGGTAGGAAGGGCGCGGAAGCTACCGTTTAACGAATGCCATGCAAGCAAGGCGCTTTAGGCTGACTCTCCTAGTAGCGTGCGTTGGCGGCAAGGAAGGAGTTCGGAAAGACTAGACCATAAAGTACAAGAGTTGGAAGCGACTAGTCGCTTCTGGCGAAGCTTAACGAAGGCCGATCACTACATAGAGACAACTACCAGTCATGAGCTATCGCTCATGCCGTCAGAGGCGGAAGCAGTCGCTTGACGGACGAAGCCGAGCCGATATGATAGGCGGGCGAAGGGAGCGAGACCAAGCCGAGCCAGACGTGGAGTGGCGAAGGAGGCCTACTATACGTATACGTCATTAGTCACCGGTGAAAGACAAAGAAAAAAAACGACTTCAGTTGATGAACAGTGTGATTGATCAGACAAGTACCAAGTTCGGTAACCTTCTTTCATTTCCGAATTTGCTTGCGAAAAGTCCTTGCATTAGTATGAGTTCGTTGACCGCGTAAGGGCGATCCATCTTGATGACGAATTCCACGATAACGAGAAATAGAAATTAATCGTTCGATGTCTTCTCGTTTTCCCCTCTGCAAGTCCCAATGAACAATATAATCTTGAGCTATTATTTGTTCAATTTGGTCGATCTGATACTTAGTTAACTCATTCATCTTTATGTTCCCACTGATACCTAATCGATAACGAACCTGAATGGCTTTTTTAGGTCCAATTCCTTCAATTTTGGTTGAGGCAATTCTTACTTGTTCATCGGGAACTGATTTAGCTCCTGAGATATATGACATTCTTTATCCTTCCTTTTCCTGGTCTTCTCGGCTGGAATCAACAATGTCCCTCTAACTCGAGATCACCTGTGCTGCTTCAAACGAAACAACTACTGATATTCACCCACCACTATTTTGATCCTCCTTCCCCAAATATCGGAAATCAGAAAGATGACCGCGATAGCTTGACTTTTGCCACTAAGATAAAGGGGGGCCCCAGAGACATTTTTTTTTTTACTCATTCTTTATATACTCAATATCGCAATTGGGTATGGTGATTTTTTTGGCGTTTTATAAGGGGCCAATTTTCAAATTATCTTGTTAAAGAATTCTTCTTCAGAAGGGATCTGATTCTTATTTTACTCCCTTTTTTTGGCTTCTTCTTCGATTATGGGGGAGATCAAATTTAAAAGTAGCGCTTTTAGGTCAACAGTTCTCTGTTTATTTATTATTATTAAATAAATAAGTTCAAATTTAATGACCAACGGATTGGATTTTTCTCGTTATGTTATTAAGAACGTCTGATCGATTAAAAGAGTGGGATCCTGTGGCTCAGCAGGCCCCCTGGTTGACCCAATCGTCATTCCATATTTCTTTCTGAGCTTGATGGAGGAAGCTCTTGAGGGGGACAAAATCCTAATTCTAGGTCAACCCCTTCAGAGCTGGATGCGCCCGAACCAGCCCCTTGTTCGAGAAACATCATATATAGTGGTGGCGTGGCTTCGGTTACGTGCTCAACGACAAGACCTACTGCCCACGACAGATTTCCACTCTGAAATTGGAGTTGTTGAAGGTCCTAATGGCCCTTATCCCCAAAAAGAGCCCTCTTCCTTTTAGTCGAGTGCTTTCCAGAGGCAAATTCTTAAAAATAATAGAAAGTGATCATTATAATTATTATTATCATTATAATGAGAAGAACTTGATTTTTATCCAAAGAGCGAAATATTTGATTAAGGCCATTAAATACATGATATAACAGCGCATAGTAAGTAAGATGGACTAAGCTACTTAGGATGAGCTTTGATACAAAAAAGAAAAAAAGATATACATTATACTCGGTATAGTTCAGAAAACCGATTTTCAGACAAAGAATCGGACTTAACAAGACAAGAGTGGCGGCTGCCCCGGAGATTCTATTGGAAATGGGAAACGTCGAAGTAAGCTGTGGCTTTTTCAGAGTAAGATTCGGTGCTAATGGTCGAATGATTTTATTCATTGGATTGGTTCATTCTGTGACTGCTCCGCTCCCGAGAGAGACTTGTCGTAATTGGGTTGGTTGTTGACCAACAGAAAGCATGGGATGCACCGTATCGAACCATATCTCTCGGAGAAGTTTTCACGACTCTCTCCTCGAGTTCGGTTGAGTCCTGGTGCGGAACTCTTTAAAGAGAGAAATTCTGCCTCTTCTTATTTAAGCTATTTATTTTGGTGGGTAAGAGAAGGCTGCTAACTCATTCCGATGCCTTCTTGAAAGCGGTGCACGTGGGAGCGAGGAAGCGAAGCTGTCGTTCCTTAACGGTCAATGCGCTCCCCTTCCTAAGCCGCTGGCGGCTGAGGCGAGCAGCATAATATTGATTGCAATGCAGCAGAAAAAAGAATGAAGGTTCAGCAAATGTCTCTTCGGTCGTGCTAGCGCCGTATTGCGCCTATATAGCCATAGAGCTACTGCGTGTAGGCGTGGGTCCGTTCTGTATGGCCTCAGAGCGTTGAAGACGACTTTGTTCGACCAATGCCCTACTCGAAAAAAGACCCGACCCCAGCAACAAGCGCATAGCAGATCTATCTTTGCTTCATTCATCCTTAGCGCATCTGCATGCGCTTTATAAAGCAGCCGCTTCTTCATGCGTATCTTTCTTCCCTAACGAGGCGAACCAACCACCCTGCTGGCGCGGGCTCCCCATTTAGGTAGCTTCCCGGATCTCCCGCAATAAGCGCAAGTGGTTCCGCCGAACTCAGAATTCGTTGTAGTTGGTTCGTTTTCGTATGATGATTGCTCGCGAACCTACCTTCACGGCTCGTTCCTTCGGAACCTGTGTGTCTTTACCAACTCGGTCCGCCCGGTGAGCGCTCACGACTAAGCGAGACTCGGATGCTGTCTCATTCGCTGTCTCGCAGTACAACTTCTTTATTTTTCCGATACGGCTCGCGACCTAAAAAAATCCCGGCCCACTCGTTCACTCGCTGCTTCAAGTAAACCACTCGATGCTCTCTCGCAATCGATTAGTCTCGCTTCGTCTATTGCGACGAATTTAGAGACTCCTTTCGTAAACGCAAGCGCCTTTTTTATTTTATTGCGGGATTTTGCTTTTATTCTATTGTTATGTGGTGCTTAGAGGCAAGGGTACATAAGATTTAACTAACAGTCCTTAGGAAGAGGAGGAACGAAGTCACTCGACAAAAGGAAAGGGAGAGGTACTTAATGAAAGGGGGCCGTTTGGATAAGGTGGGAACTGATTTAATCTATTTACATGAAAACAAACAAGATGATGGCCGTCACTGAAATCATTGGATTCATTGGATTTCCAGCAGCACCTATGGCTGAGTGAGCCCGTCCTCGAGCTTCAACAAAAAAAGTAATTGAATGGTCCCTTCGTCCATCAATTAGGGAGTCCGAGAACTACTAAGCGTTCTATCAATAAGAAAGAGGAAGAGGCGCCCCTTCTTTACTTTACGACGCGAATCTTTCCATTTGAAGCAGCGAGTTTCAAAACCTAGCTTTGTGTAGTTTTGGTTGCTGTGAGTTGTTGTTGCCAAAATAGAGCGGCGGCATAACTCTTTTTTCCAACAGCACCAATGGCAAGCAAGAGCAAGTGTAGTTCCAAGATCGAGGCTGTAATAGACGTGGGGTGTCAAGATGAGCTTGGGAACCGCAATCAATGAATGGATGAACTCTTAGCTGCTCCGATGAACCGGAAGTGGGATACCGTAGCCGAATTCTTTATAGGATCCGGATCCAAAAGCTTAGTTGGATCTCCGGAGGGGAAATCTTGCTTCAACAATCGAAATGATCGCAAAGGGCATTCGCATTCATTCATGAAAAATTGGCTTTCTGCCTCCAACGGGAAAAGCATAAACAGTGGGAACAACACCATGATCTAGAGAAGTTGAATTCGTCTAAGCGGCTATAAAGCGCATCATGTGCTTTTTGAACGTCCATGTTCCCATCTCGCCCGTACTAACGATGAATGGGGAAAGCCGGCCAGGCCAGAATCTAAGGTGCGTCAGCCGGGCAGCGGCGAACCAGAGACGGTCACGAGGCGAATTTTTGTCGTTTGATTGCCCTATAAAAAAAGGGCAGACTAGAACATGTCCCAATTCCGAAGGGTTAATATCTTCCACGTCCGGAGAGGGGTGAAGGCTCAAGCAGACTCGCTCGAAAGCTTGCTTGGCAGCTACTTTGATTCTCCCGTACACAGACTGTGACTATCACGGTCAGGGAACAAAGGGTCTTGAAACCTCTCCGCGAAATCACCCAGGCGGAGCCAGTTAACATAATAACTGCTGAAGAAGGCAAGGCAAGCTTGCTTGGCGAGAACCCTTCTAAACTACCTTCAGCACGGAAGGCTACCTGAAGACCGAGCTAAACGGGCCCAAAGTGACAAATGCAGCTCAAAAGACTAGGACTGGCCAACCATGAAATCCGACTGCATTGAATACACCAAAAGCTGAAATATAAGTACCACGCAGACTATATTCACCAGCCTCCAGAATCATTGCACGTCACAACATGCTCATGGCCGTTTGCCCCCTGGGGCTGGGGCATGGAGATATGAAGAGAAAGACGATGACGGTCCGAGCATTCGAAAATTCCGTTCGCCAGACTGTTGGAGTAATTGAACTTGACGTTGTGATCGGGCCGTACCAGTTCAAGATCAGTTTGAATGTGGTAGATATCGAGGCATCGTTCACTTTCCTATTTGGAATACTTTGGCTCCATTCAGCAAGGCCCTTCCCCATAAGGCCCATCTACGCTGCACTAAAGAAGGGTAAAGTTAGTTATCGACGACCAGCTAGTCACTATCTTGGCTGATGACGAAGAAGTGGGCTCAAGAAAGGTAGAAGTTGTGCAGCATGTAGAGTCGGGACTGAAATTCCTATCGTATCAGTTCGAGACAGTCAATTGTATCCCCCTCGACGCGAGGCCACCCAAAAGAATGAAGACGAGCTCACCGGTGCTAGCGAAGATGAGATTTCACCCCTATTTGAGTAAGGCTGGGTCTGGGGATTAGCTTACAAGGAAGGCTTGCGCCGGTAACTCTGCCAAGGCGCGATCCCCCTTTACTTTAGCCAAGGAAAGCGGTCAAATACCAGCTTCTTCTATAGTATAGGACCGGAGTCGTCAACAATAACTGCAGATACGATCACTCCGCCATCAACAGGAAATCAATCCGCATCTGAGAAGTCAAGTTGATTCCCGTGCTTGCGGAATGACTCTTTCTGCATATAAAGGCGCGTCAGGATAACCATTTGGCTTCTCCCTTTAATTGAGAATAAGGTCGATCACTGGGGAACTAAACGCACACTAGAGAAAAAGTCCAAAGGCCGGCACTAAAGTCATAATTTGCTGCTATCGAAATTCCAGAAAGCGCAGTCCCTACTCCGCTAGCCAGAACGGAATGGACATATGAGCGATCGATTACGAGAGCTCGACCGGCAATGACATCCTCACCTCCCGATTCTCCTGCTACTGTTCTAGCTCCTCGAGAAGGAAGAAAGTACGGCTCGAAAGCATCATCGGACTAAGAATCCTTTGTTTTTGGGCTTCGATCATCTATGGGCTACCGACTGCCTTCACTTACTGCCGCAGAACACCGGTATAACCAGTTCAAAAGGAATGCCTTGCTCTCATGTTCGCAGCACATAAGATGCGACATTACCTAATTGGTAACACTGACAGCCTGGTGTCAGGAGTAAACCCTTTAAAGATCCTTGTAACCAAAGCAGGTTCACTGAACGCCCGGCTCGCTAAATGGTCAATACTGCCATTTATTAATTTCAGTATGACATAATATTCGTACCACAAAAAAGGCTTAGAAAGGTGTGAAACCACTTATTTGATAGAATAAGGACAGGCACTGGCAGATTTTTTGGGAGCACATCCTCTACGGGAGAACTTCAAATTGCAAGCAGAATTGCCTGACGAAGCAGTCTACTGCACTGAAGTCGCATCAAGACCCACATCAAAAGCCTGGGAGATGTATTTTGACTGCGCCTCAAGAACAGATGATAAGGGACGTCCAACATTAGGGGTCGGAATCGTCTTTATTACTCCCGAAGGCAACATGATCCCGCTACGCGCCTTCACTTACTTTGTCGGAGTCATGTTCCAACAACGTGTCAGAATACACGGTTCTGATTATGGGAATGGAACTAGCTCGTGACATCGAAGTACATCAACTGGAAGTTCGAGGTGACTCAAAGTTGGTAATTAACTAAATGAACGGCGTCTATGAAGTTGAAGTTAGAAAACCAGATCTCTTACCCTATCATACAGCAGCGAGCGAATTAGCACGCACCTTCGAATATTTCAACATTGAACATGTGCCAAGGGGACAGAACACAAAGGCAGACGCCCTAGCCAGTCTCGCAGCTTCTCTGTCTTTACCAGAAGAGGAGAATCCATGACGGCGAATCATATGTCTATGAGAAAATCATCCTGCCATCACTCAACACCTATGAAGTAGGCTAAACAACTAACAAAGCAAGCATTGAAGGACGCTCACCGAGTCCTTCTATCAAAGGAAGCTCTCGCGGAGGGCTCTTTGTATGCCCAGTCAACCAGGGGCGAAGAAGGGCCTTCTCAACACAGATAGGAAAAAAAAGACATATGAAGCAAGAAGAACCATAGAGAAGGAAATCCTGTCAACCAACCTGGGAGGATGGGCCTCACCTTAGGTAAACAGCCCTATCACCACATTTGGGAATGACTCTTTCACGCAGACCTTTTGAAATGCGTTAAGCCCCCCTTATTATTGCAAGAAGAAATGTATTTTAGAAGCTTAGCGCCCTCGTCTCTTCTCTGAGAGCTATCCCGATTCTTCCAGCGGAGGAAGGGGTCTATCGACTGCTGCGCCCTGTCTATGGATGTCCTTTTCGGCCTGTTTTCTGCGTTCTTTCTCAAAGAAATGATGTACGTATAGGAAAAGAAGGTCCGTCTGGCCTTCCCACTATGAAAAGGAAGAGCCTATCTTTCTGTTGCCGGTCAGCCTCAAAATGTAATGGCTAGCTCAGATAAGAGCACTTCAAGCTATTCAAATAGATCCAGTCCAGAGTAGTGGTGTGTTACTGGGTCGGTACTTCAAGTTCTGTTCCCCGACATAGCTTGCTTGGAAGCCATGGCAAGCTTTTATCCTGATTGTACCGGTTCCCGGCAAGCATTAAGAAGAAATTCCTCCGATTCTCAAAATTTTTTTGCTTAACTTAATCTCCGCCCTAGCTCCTTCGGACCCTTGCGAAGTTAATAGTGGTTTTCCAAAAGAAACTACTTTAGGTATACTTCCATTCTCGGGTTCTCTCGTTATTGAAGCAGTTATGCTTGTGTGAAAGCGGAGCCTTGGGTAAGGATACTGTATTAGCGGTATGCCCTCGCAAGCGCCTTCCCAGCTTAGTGAGTGACTTGCTTGAAAGTGACCTCTTTCTGTTTTCACGAATCCTGTGTCCTAGTTAGTTAGCTTGGCACTAGGAGTTGTCTAATCAAAAGTCGTAAGCGCAGCAGCTCATCGGCATCTGGCTTGACGACTGCTTTCCTGGGTGGATTGCTTTTCAATGCCTAGTTTCGTACCCGTGATGTCATATATGACTTTTTAGAGAATCACCCATCATCGGATCCGAGTTTGAATTGGCTAGGGCTAGGGGGCATGAGCGGTAGTCAGTGCTTTTGCTCTTACAGATGCCAGTCCTTTTTCTGTTGATGCGAAATAAGTGGTCTTAGCCTTTATGCCGCGTTGTCGGAAGGGGTTCAGTGAGACCCGGACTTAGCTCCGCAGATGTTGAAGGAAGAAGGGCAGGAGCGAAGCCAGGTCCAGGAATCGGTATTAGCCCTGTTTCCGCTGTTCGTCAGTCGGTAGCTTTCATTGCTCGTGTTGAATCAGCCGGGAGTGACAGCGATTCGGATGAAAGGTTCTCGCAATGGAAGCTCTGTACCAAGGGTAGAGGGGAAGGTAGCTTCTGACTCTCGGTCTTCTGCAGTGAAAGAACTCTCGGCTAATTCAATTGTTTCAGCTCGAGCGAGGTAATTAGCCTGTGTTAGCAGAGCGATTGGGTAAGGGAGGATTTTTTCACATCTGAGATTCCCACTAGGGCAGGGCTATGAGAGAGAAGGGGCATTCCCGGTCAAAGCATTGATTCTAAGCCAGTCCAGTCTATTAGCAAAGAGCGATTCTTTAAGCCCAAAGGCTAGCGAATCCGTAGTTATAATTAATTCTTCGACTTAAATTTTCTTTTTTGAGTTCTTCCCCGATGAGCTCTTCCCGGGGCAAAGTCCTAATCAAAGCAGGCAAAAGGCGAGAAAGACCCAGCGCAAGGGTAAATGCTCTTTGATAAGATGGATCTGTTTAATACGAATAAGTTGTTCTTCCATTCCTCGTGTTAGCCAGGAAGTTCGAATGGCTTAGTGGTATAGAATCCGATCCTTCGGAATAGAAATAGAATAGGCTCCTCGCAAGCGCCTTTGTCCAAATGAGCTCGAGATGTGCAGCGTCGTGTGAAGCGGGATGATGAGCACCTTTAGAAAGAACAGAGCGCGGTGCGAGACAGAAAGCGAAACAAAGTGCTACCTTCATCCAACGAACCATGGGATTGAAAAAAGCATGACCCGGATGCGAGCCACGCAAGACAGGGAAGGATGTGACGCACACTTGATTTCGAACTTTCATTCGTCTTGGATGCGGTTGGTTAAGTTGAAACTCATATCCTAACTTAGGTATAAAATAAAAAGAAGACATCCTTTTTTGTTTTGACTATTTCACCCTGATAAGAGAAGGCGCTTGCGTGTCCCTAAAACATTTGACTTTTTCTGCACCGGCCTGACGAGAATAGGGAGTTCGATCTCACCTTCGAATCGATGATCGCGAAGGACGTCGAAATCGAAATTAAGTATTTAAACTTTTTTTCCATACCTATATCTCATTGTGTTGAGGTGAGGAACAGGGGGCTTTTGACTAAAAAGAAGGCGGTCTAGTCGAAAGGTGACCTAATCGTAAGCGGGACTGATGACCCGATGGAACTCGTGCAATACCAAGTGCCAAAAGACTCCTAGACCCGGGTGGGTTGTTTGACGCCAGAACTGTCATTACGTCTTTAAGGTGCCAGTCCGTTGGCCCTAGAGAATCAGGGGTGGTCGCAACTCAAGAGCAAGAGCAATTCGAGCCAACCTCTACTGAGGAGCCGTGCGATGTCCTGAGACGGGAAAACGTCTAGCAAAGCTAGCTGCGTGCCTGTACCGGAGAGACGCAGGAATGCTTCATCCACGAAAAGTGTTATAAATTGGAACACTTCACGAGACGAACGGCACTTCTCCGATGACTGTAGTTGTCGAGCTTGACATCTGGGTCCCCGGTCGCAAAATCATCCTGTGTGAAGGAACGGGAGGAAAGTGCGAAGCGGAATCTTGTCAACCAACCCTTTAGAGGTATATATAGCCGACTTTAGATTATATCTAACTGAAAGGATAGACCTCCATATGCCGGATTAATAGTAATTCGAGGAAGCGTCCCAGATATCTTTGCCTCTAAGGTAACGCATATTCATCCAATCAACCCTCTTGCACTGTTCTGAGTGAGATTGACCAGTTGATCGATCTCTGAATAGTGTTCAGAGGCACCCTAGGGGGTAGAGAAAGGAATGAATATCTTGAGATCGGGAAAGGAAGTGACCTCGAAGGGAAGAAACCCTGCATTCGTCCCCCTCCGAACCCCATCCCTATGACTCAACATCTGTAGCGGCATCGAGGCGTAGCGAGACAATGAGTTCTCTTCCGCCAACCTTCTCATACAAGTTCTTGTTCTACACCAGGCCATAGCACTAAACATCCCTCGCCTACTCCTTCCTAGCGAGACCTCCATCTTTTGCACCTGCTAAGCAATCTAATTAATGTTCCACTGCAAAGGAATCTCTATCTCCATTTCTTTGTTCCAATGTCTATCCAGCTGACTTCCCATATCTAGATCCATGGGATGCAATGAGCCAAACCCAAGTCTTTATTCCCCATCTCCTGGGTCCTCGGAGGCAAAACAAAGAATCAAATTGGGCCGGCCCAACTGATAGCTATCAATTCTTCCCCATGACCAGCTAACCCGCTAAGGGACGGAGGTTACCCCATATCTGGATATCCAAGCGGGTAAGAACCACCATCTTCTCTCTTTCCATTCCCATCGGGAGTACCAAAACAATATATTTCCTGGTCTCCCGAACCAGCTCTGAGGAACCAATCTATTTCGTCCCTAGCCATCCGACTATCCATATCAAGTTCCATTGCTATTCATCTCTCCCCCCAACCCACCTATTTATGCATCTACTTGGCACCTATCGAAAAGGAAGCAGATATGAGTTATTGAGGTTCCAGCTCGTAACTAACTCTTTGCTTTGTTTCACAACCTTCGGTGGTGGTTGGCGGGCAGGAGTCTTGCTGCTGCGCACCTCCTATTGTTGTTGGGCAGGTGTTAAGTAGCTCAATTCCCTATCAAGAAGTCAGCAACTCACTAACTAACAGAGGGAGCAAAGGAAGAGAAATTCCTCTTAAGTGTCCGGGGACTCAAGTCAAGTTGTTGGCATGGCAGGCAGGGAAGTAGAGTGAGTGAAAGAGGGAGCGCAGGAACAGGGCGTTTTAATCAACCTCCGGCTTAGGTGTTATTGTTGTTTAGCACCTCCGGTGTTGAATATATAACTTAGCAGCCTGGAATGGAGCTATGCGGCTAACTCTGAGCGTAGCGAAGCGAGAAGCGGTCAATGTAGCTAACTTCGGGGCAGCTAACTCTCCGATCAGTGTTCCGCCTGTGGAGTTAAGTTATTACTCCGCGTGTCAGCGTTCGGGGCAGCTAAGCAACTCTGGTTTAATAACTACTGCTGCCTTCGGGGACGCACACACCTGTAGCTATAGTTGTTAATGAACTAACTCCGCGTGTTGTAACTGCTGTTATGTAATTAACTAGTTCCGGGGCGCCTTCGGGGCACCTCCGGTTGTTAATAAAGTAGTTGCTTGGCGTCAGGAAGCGGTATTGAGTTAGTGTCCGTATCCGTATTGAGTGATAGATCGGAATTCGGAATCAACCAACCCTAACACACTGCGCTCATCCTCCGCTGCCTCAACAACATCACTCTCCTCAGCAACCTCAACATCTTATATCCGGGTGTTTAAGTTAAGTTGTAGGGCTGCGTAGGGGAATTAAGTCAAGTTATGGGCCAGGTTTAAGTCTCACTAAACTCCTTGTGCCTCCTGTGTTCTTGTATCTCTCCCTGCGTGGGGCCTCTTTTGCTTCGCATCTCCTCCATCTTCCTTCGTCGGAGCGTAATTCCATTCCTCCTCTGTCTAACTAGCTGCAGGGGGAAGTAGTTGATTGCTGCCTGCCTTGAACTCAGTCTATGCTCATTCAATAGCTCACGAAGGGAACCTCTATTAAGCAAGAGCTCAATTAACTACAATCAGTCAACTCGATAGCTCTATTCCCCAGCTCTCAGTCTCCGGTTCCTAAGTCAATCACTCTCTTTCTTCCGGACTCATCTGCCCAATTCCCTGGTATAACTCCATCAGTTCCCTCCGGTCTGCAGTACTTGGCGTGTCCGGGGAGGTAGTTCTGTGGATGTTGTGAGGCTTCGCCGTTTGAGAACATCCTATTAATATGGGTTAAGAGGGATTGATACATATCTTGAAATTGAAAATGGACGGAATCGACGTTACGTGGGGGATGGAAACCCTCCGTTGAAGTCATTACTGCCCGAACTTCACTCCACGGACTTATTGTCTTTAGTCACCTAACCTGGGAACTATCTGTACCAGGATTGCTTGCTTGCCCACCAGACACGACATCTTTCCTCTCCATCGCCGAGAGAAAGCAACCCGAGCTACTCTCTTTCTTTACAGACTATGGGGTAGCAACAAGAATAACATCTATTTTAGCCGGTGGGCGGTCACAGGTTCGCTCCAAAGACCCTTCTAAGGAGAAGGAGATAGAAAGAAAAATCAAATCAAATAAGAAATAGAATTGTATTCTTTGGTACCACTGAACAAGCGTTCCGTACCTTGGAGATGGTAGCGTACCATGGCGTTGTTATATTTGATTGTTGGTCTCACTCATTATCAGTAATCAAGGAAAGTAGTACTTTGCATGCACCATGGTACGGAACGCTTTTAGAGTTCAAAAGGAGATTGGTTCTCACTCTTGAGAGATAGGAAGAATAGCCTATGATAGTAGCCCAGCAAAGAAGTCAACTTCTGGGATGGCGAGAAAGAGCTATTTTAAGGTTTTCATTTCAGGAGGAATCCGGTGGTAGCTCAAGGCTTTACAATGAATACGAATACCAAGCGCAAGGCGATCTTTTAATACGTTGTTGTCGGAATTCCTAGTCGAAGGGATCGATCTCACAACCGGCTCAGCGAAAGGCGATCCGCGCATAGCCGTTAGATTAGATCCGGACTGGAAGATCTTTCTTATGCTATGAAGGTGGGAATAGCCACGGATTCGCAGGCGAGAGAGACGATCCTCCCAGTTTTTTTAAGTAAAAGAGACGAGTTGATATTGGCATCTCTAACAGAAAGAGAGAAGATAGTAATTTGATTAGCTTAAAGGTAGCGGGCTGCTACTAAGCGAAAGGTAATTTCTTTTTGAGTGATTCCCGAGCGAAAGGCCCATCTCGTCACCTAAGCCGGAAAGATAAAGAGTCAGATTTAGATCCCCGAATTCGAAGTAGTGAAATTCAAATAGAACTGATTCAACTTATCCCAACCCCAGGGGGCCTTTTAAACTGGTTCAGCTAGCCCAATTGTTAGTCGGACTAGGAGCTCTCCTAGGCTTGAACTTAACGTGGGTAGCATTTGAACGCGTGGAGCAATCGCCCGAAAGAGTGAAAACCCGTTTCATTTAAATGGTTGATGATTTTTTGATGGTTGAATGTGACCAAGAGTTGAATCAGTTGCCGATGGTGGTATACCTTATATTATATAAGTAGTTGTTGATCCCCAGCCAGCGATTTAGCTGTTCTCGGAAGAGAAAAAGGACCGGTAATCGATTTCGGAATTGCCCGGAGAAAGGCTGGATATAGGCTCTTCCTTCTGTTTTTTCAAACGAATTGAATTGCTCTACTTGAATCAGCTAATCCAAAAGCAAGCGTAAACCATGCTTGAAGGATTGATTGCACCACATTTGGTTGAGTTAGCGCCCCATGTAAGTGCTTTCCAAGGGGGAGAGTCAGCCAGAAGTTGCTGAAAGCTGGCTGAATGAGATGGAGAAGATCTTCATGGCCATCAACTGCGCTGAGACTAACAAAGTGAGGCTGGCTTCCTACATGCTTCAGGACCAGGCTGATACGTGGTGGCGTGCAGCACTACGCACCACTTTCGCTGGTGAAAAGGATCAGATTACCTGGGATGAGTTCCTCGTGGCATTCAGAGATGAATACTTCCTAGAGCATATCCAGGACCTGAAGGCTCCAGAGTTTCTGACCTTGGTCCAGGGTACGATGACTGTAATGGAGTATCATGCAAAGTTCACCAGGCTGGAGAAGTTCACCTTGTACATCAGTGAGGATGAAAAGAGGCGAGCGAAGAAGTTCATATACGGGCTGAACCACAACATCCGTCAGAAGGTGGTTCCGCAGCGACCCCGTACCCTTGCTGATGCTGTAGCCATTGCTGCTGCGGTAGAAGAGGAGTATAATGACTTCATGAAGAACCAGAAAGGCGGTCAGAAGAGTGCATTTGGACAGGGTCCTCGCCAGCCAGAGCAAAAAGAGGAAGTTCAGTGCACGCAAGACCGGAACTCCAGAGACTAAGACAGCGAAGGTTGCAGTGACAGCAGCTACTCCAGCGCAGACTCCTCAGGCAAATCAGAAGAAGAATAAGATCCAGGAGTGCACTAAGTGTGGCCGACCGCATAAAAGCAACAACTGCATGGCAAGCACAAGACAAATGTTTCAGTTGTGGTGAACCTGGTCACTATGTTCGTGAGTGCCCTAAGAGGAAAAAGTACACAGATGCACCTCCAGCCCAGAAGAAACAGAAGGTGCAGGCTCGTGTCTATGCGCTGACCAAGGAAGATGCCAAGAACTCCACTTTTGTGTCTGAAGGTACTCTCACTGTTGCTGATATGCATGCTAAACTTTTGTTTGACACTGGTGCCACACTCTCCTTCATATCCAGTAGATTTGTTGAGATGATTAGTGCTAAGTACCCGATTGGGGATACAACTGCCATAGCAGTTAGTACACCTTCAGGCAGTGAGGTTCACACTGACCGCTGTGTACCTACTGTGGGGATTCAAATTAATGGGAAAGATATGTCAGCATGTTGTTATGTGATGGACATGTATGATTATGATATTATCCTTGGCATGGATTGGTTAGAGAAGCATTGGGCAGTTGTAGACTGTCCTCGGAAGAGAGTAACTTTTCGTTACCCCGACGAGAAGGAATTCTCTTTCCAGTGTCCTAAGCACCAATCCAATCGAATGCTTGTATCAGCATTGAAGGCTGAGTCTCTGTTGAGGAAAGGTTGTCAGGGTTATCTTGCCAGCATGGTGACTGTGTCAGATGCCAGCACATTTAAGACAGTGGCAGATGTCGACGTCATCAAAGAATTCCCGGATGTCTTTCCTGATGAATTGCCTGGGTTACCACCTAGCCGGGAGATTGACTTGAGGGGGGTGGGGAAGGCAGGTGTTTATATCTCGGAGGGAACAATAACTCTATACTGCCCCTAACAGCAACAATGAGTCCCGGAGGGAAGGAAGCGGATATGAGTACTTAGTGTCCGGGTTAATGAGATATCCGAGCGGAGCATAGCAAGACGAGAGTCAAGTCAAGTCACGTACCGGGGAGTTGGAGAGGAGAGTGAAAGGAAGAGGGGGAGTGAGCCGATAGTTCTTGTATTGGTTAGTGTTGTTGGCTGTCCGGTCCTTTTAAAGTGATGTGGGGGATGCGGCTATAAACAACCCTCTGGCTTCTCGTTCCAGGCTTCTCTTCTTCGATCCGGGGATGCGTCAATAACCAACCCTCTGGCTTCTCGTATTAGGGGAACACTCACCTAAGCCTTAGGCTTAGCATTAAAGAAAGTATACTTCCGCGCGAAGAGAAGTGGGGTGGTGATCACGAACGGAGCAATGAGTTAGTAGTTGAAGCTATGAGTCTTAGGCGATGCCCATGTAGCTAAGTGAAAAACTCACTCTTACCCGATAGGTACTCCTTTAGTTAGACTGAGCTTCGGGGAGTCATATGAGCGAAGTGATGGGGGGTAGCAAGCACGAGCGTGGACTTCCGGCACTGACTTATTCCGCATAGCGGTGTGAGCGAAGCAAGCGAGGTCATTAGGCTAGCGGCGGTAGTTAGTAAGAGTGAAGCTGAGCGGTGAGGCACTCTTGCTCTCTGAAAGAAATCAGGCTTTGCGGCCTTTATACTTAGCTGAAGTGAGGGTAGCAAGCACGAGCGAAGCAAGCGAGGGCTAAGATGATATAAGCGGTTAGCCTACGTGAAGCGTAGCGGCCAAGTCAATAGCTGCGAAGCGATGTGATTGCGCCTACTATTATTTGCAAGCACGAGAGGACTTTATTTAAGGGAGGCGATGCGCTCTCGCTCTCTTAAAGAATAAAAGCAAAGGCGGCGCGCTCAAGCATGCATGTCAAGAAAGAATGGATGCGACAATTCTTTGAACAAGGAGAAAAAACCACCCTTATGGGTAAGCTCGAGTTTAGTGAAGATTGTCTGCCGGCCTTATGGCGTGTTTTTGCAAGTGTACCACCTGTATTTTCTTATCCAGTCTATTCGTTCTCTCTTCCTTTACTGACTCATCCATTCTCCTCCCTCTCCTTATCGGTCGAGTCATTCCTGCCGGACTCCCTTTCGCTATTCCGCTATAAAGAGAAGGCTAGACCTAATGCTTTGACTTTCTTGCTGGCATTGAATGAGCCCAATCCCTTGATGATGGGAGTTCCCGCTTTCAGGTTGTTAAAGGCAGCTTTGATTGCTTTCTGTCATAGAGGGGAGAAATAAGACCTGAGAGCAGGCAGTTTACTGCTACGGACAAGGATAGACTTTTCCCTTTCCGGCCGGTCTGGTGTGATGTCTAGTGATTTCCGAATATAGAAAGAGTTGGGGATAGCTCATCATATTACTAAGGAGAGCTCTTTCTCCCTATCGGTCAAGTGAGTTGAAGCCAGGCGAAATAGATTCGAACTCATTTTCTATATCTGGTCTTCTTCTTGCTAGGCGAGTGGGCTTTGGTGGATCCGAGCCACCAATACAATACAATAAAGGGGTGCCCCTGGGGGATTGTTGTAAATCACTAGGAGGGAATGTATGAGCTCTTTTTGCCTAGTAGCGCTAAGCTGTCTTCTCTTTGTAATGGGGAGACTCGGAAAGCAGCCTGCCTTCTTTAAATGCTGGAGTGCACCTAAAGTCTTCAATCCCTCTTCGGTTGATTTAAAATCCTGGTGGTTACCGAGATCCTTTCTTCAAGAGCGATCGAATTCGCATTTCTTTATTTAAGATAAAAGTTGACGTTGAATTCGAAGTTCATTCTTTGGAGCTAGAGGAAAAAAGGTTGGTAAACTCCTGGGGCGGATGCGATTCAAAGGCTAGCAAAGAGACTGGAAAGCCTAGAAGTAGAAATAAGTCAGAACTCTGGGGAGCGAAGTCACTTCCGGGGGTGACAAAGAATCGATTGAAGAGATATTCTCTTATTCTCGAGAAGCAAAGAAAGCGGCTTGCTGCTCCTTGCGAGCTTAGTCACTAGTAGTGAGAATGGGGCGAGCCCTTGGTCCCATAATAGGAAGCAACTGGTGAGGACTGAGTTGCTTAGCCAACTTCTGAAAAGAGGATAGGAAGGCAAAGAGTAGGGCTATCGGTATCGGCTTTATCTTCCTCGGATGAAGGTAGGTCACGCAGACAAGAAATTCCTAAGCTGCCCAAAGAGGAGTGGGCCAATCGCTCTCTCGGAACCTCAAAGACTCCCCGCAGATGACTCCCTCGCTAAAGAAAGATCTCCCTCGGACAATAAAGTTGGCTCGGATTAGTACGGGTTACCGTAGGCAGCTAAGCCTATCTCTTTCGGCTTAGTTGGTTCGAAGCTGTTCCGAAGCTAAGCCAGAACCATTCCCTTCCTCTATCAGCTTCATCTTCTTTCAATGCCTATCTGCACTAACGGATGGGCTGACCATCCTGCGCAAGACCTCGCCTCGTCTCTTATACCATCTCCCGCTCACCTACGTGCTCATGACTACATTGACTACGCGGGATATCCTCTTGACAGTCGTTTCTCACTAGTCTCTCCTATCGCCGCTCATACGCCTCCTTCCAGTTAGTTGCCTATTGGGAGGGATCTTTGTTAGTAGCTCTTTAAGAGATGGAAAAGCTCCGAAAGGGTGAAATGGTAGGCAGAGAAGCCAATAAGCGAAAAACCTACCCCTGCAGAGATAGCTTTGGTTCCTTTCCAGGTCTACCGCTTCTAGCCCTCTCTCTTATTATACGATAGCACTGGCTTTTCTTTTCCTCAACCTTCTTCTATTATACGAAATAGCTCCTTGCTGGACTTCGTGAAAGCTGAAATGACATAATAGAGATGCCATCATCTCATGCAAGCGAGTTGGTAGTCCCAGTCTGCTATAGAGAGAGGATCAGGAAGTTAGTCAGAAAGGCCATATGGGAGCAAGAAGCGAGATGCGTGCGCACGGGTGAGAAAGATTGAGTATTTCAGCCTAGTGGAAAGAAGACACTCAGTGCTAGCAGGAGTACTCTCTCGGATACGGTACCCTTTTTTTTCTAGGTTTGCTGCCCTGCGACACGTGGCAGAAGAGGACTCAAGGACACATGCCAGACCTTGCGTAACTGGATCAAGAGCAGCCTCTCTCTGGTAGCAATCCGGCCTCCAGTCGGTGGTAGTAAAGGTGCGTAGCTGTCCTATCAGTGCGGACAAGGCAGTCTGCCCTTTCTTTATAGATAGGAGCTCCTCTCTGGTAGAAATTCCCACGCCACCAATCGACGAATGCTGAGGAAGGAGTGAATCAACTGATGTAACCAACCACCCGAGCCTACTCAAAAGAAAGCGTAGAGGCTCTGCCTGATCTGATCCACAGAGAGTGGTTAAGCGGAATGGGGTCAGGGCTTTGAGAGCTGCTAACGTCTCGACATTGATTTACGGATCGAACTGCAGCTAGCGATTCCCACGTATAGGACAGGGACTCTGCGCCCCAGCCTCGGGGATCAATAGACTAAGGCAGGACTTCTACCATTTCATAGTGACTTCTCACTCCCTTCGTGGCCGATCCCCGTTTGAGCCTTTTAGCGACTCCCTAATGGAATGGAGGACTCAAGGTCAAAGATTGGAATTCATCCATTCCTAGAGCAGTTATACGACTTTTGAGTAAGGACTTCCTTTTCTCATGCGTCTCTATCTCTGGCAAAAAGCCAATCTTCAAAGAATCACGCCAGTTTCGGCCCCTACCTGTTGTAGTGCTATTATTCTATAGAAGATAGGTCAATGCGGGGAAAGATTAGGAAGACCTTGAACGCCCTTATCCAATTCTTTTCTCGCTGCCAGCATTCTATGATGTAGAATACAAGGGTTGAAAGATTCCTAAGCCCCACCACGAGGGCTGCTTTTTCTCTCTACTGTACTCGGCTTATCGAATATCCGAGTTGAATTGCCTTTTTCTTTAGCTAGCTAGAGTCGCAAAACTGTATAGCTTTGCTTGGAAGACTAGGGATTGCTAATCCGCCTACGCAGTAAGCCTTCTACCTCTCAGGCTAAAAAGTAAAGATAGCCCTTCAGTCTCTTCCTTCTAATACATTGGATTTGCTAGTATTTCGATATTCCGAAGAGTCATCCTAATGTTCCGGTCTTCAAACAAGAACTAGGGGGCTCGTTCGACCTGACGCTGGTTAGACGTGAGGGTGAGATTGAAGGGATCCTTCGCTCTCTTTCAATTGAACATTCATTCTACGCGCTGAGGAGAAGATTGATCGTTACGGATGAGGTCGAATGAGCGCTGGACAGATAGTCAAAAAGGGTCTTTAGAGCTGCGAAGTATGTATATAATACTACAGGTGCAGAGAGGACTCGTAATAGATAGATGCTAGTTGCTTCTTTCTTTACGTAATTTATAGTGAATCAAAAATCGATGAAGAAAGCGATGGAATGGTTAGCCTTTTTTATACGAACCATGTACTATCTCATTCCCAGATATTTATCAAAGATCGATCATGTCGGACCCTGCTCACCTCCGCCTCTCCTCTCCCCCGTCGGATCATCAAATACCGTTTATTACGATGCATCAATAAATATCATATAGAAATTAGATGCCATCGCCGTTCGTCCACGCTGAAAGCTTAGCGCGTAGCTCGTGCTTGCTGACTCACTCAGCTCGTGCTTGCTTCTCTTCGCTCGTGCTTGCTATCCTCACTTCGTATAAAGCCTTCTTTCAGAGTGCCTCACCGCCCCTTAAATAAAGTCGTGCTAACTACCCAGTTAGCCCTTCTCTTCGCTCATACGCCGCTCGCCTTCTTTTGTTCTTTAAGAGAGCGAGAGCAAGAGAGCCTCCCTTAAATAAAGTCCTCTCGTGATTGCAAATAGGTGCAATCACATCGCTTCGCTCATTCGAGACTGATATCTTGGCAGCATTCCGAGTCACTCCTCAACCCGGAGTTCCGCCTGAAGAAGCAGGGGCTGCAGTAGCTGCCGAATCTTCTACTGGTACATGGACAACTGTGTGGACTGATGCTACCACATCGAAGCCGTTCCTGGGGAGGAAAATCAATATATTGCTTATGTAGCTTACCCTTTAGACCTTTTTGAAGAAGGTTCTGTTACCAACATGTTTACTTCTATTGTAGGTAATGTTTTTGGGTTTAAAGCTTTACGAGCTCTACGTCTAGAGGATTTGCGAATTCCTCCCGCTTATTCCAAAACTTTCCAAGGCCCGCCTCACGGTATCCAAGTTGAAAGAGATAAATTGAACAAGTATGGTCGTCCCCTATTGGGATGTACGATTAAACCAAAATTGGGATTATCCGCGAAAAACTACGGTAGAGCGGTTTATGAATGTCTCCGCGGTGGACTTGATTTTACCAAGGATGATGAAAACGTGAACTCACAACCATTTATGCGTTGGAGAGACCGTTTCTTGTTTTGTGCCGAAGCACTTTTTAAAGCACAGGCCGAAACAGGTGAAATAAAAGGGCATTACTTGAATGCTACTGCAGGTACGTGTGAAGAAATGATGAAAAGAGCTGTGTTTGCCAGAGAATTGGGAACCCCTATCGTAATGCATGACTATTTAACAGGGGGATTCACTGCAAATACTAGTTTAGCTCATTATTGCCGAGACAATGGTCTACTTCTTCACATCCACCGCGCAATGCATGCAGTTATTGATAGACAGAAGAATCATGGTATGCATTTTCGTGTACTAGCTAAAGCATTACGTATGTCTGGTGGGGATCATATTCACGCTGGTACAGTAGTAGGTAAACTGGAAGGTGAACGTGAGATGACTTTAGGTTTTGTTGATTTATTACGTGATGATTATATTGAAAAAGACCGAAGTCGTGGTATTTTCTTCACTCAAGATTGGGTCTCTATGCCAGGTGTTATCCCTGTAGCTTCAGGGGGTATTCATGTTTGGCATATGCCTGCCCTGACTGAGATCTTTGGGGATGATTCCGTACTACAGTTCGGTGGAGGAACTTTAGGACACCCTTGGGGAAATGCACCTGGTGCAGTAGCAAATCGGGTAGCTTTAGAAGCGTGTGTGCAAGCTCGTAATGAGGGACGTGAAGGTAATGAAATTATCCGTGAAGCTAGCAAATGGAGTCCTGAACTAGCTGCTGCTTGTGAGGTACAGCAATTATTAGGAAATAATCGAGTTAGAGCTACAGACGGTATAACGAGAGGAATGGAAGTGATTGACACGGGAGCTCCTCTAAGTGTTCCAGTTGGTGGAGCAACTCTCGGACGAATTTTCAACGGATGATTGCTTGTAGAGGCGAGCCTGTTGATAATTTAGGTTCCTGTAGATACTCGCACAACATAGATCCGCACCCGCCTTTATACAGTTAGATACGAAATTATCAATCTTTGAAACAGGGATTAAAGTGGTGGAGGAAAAATAGGACTATTTGGGTAAAACAGTACTCATTAGAGAGCAAGAGGTGTGTACGCCTCACCGCTCGTGCTAACTACCCAGTTAGCCCTTCGCTCATACTTAGCGCGCCGCCTTTTATTCTTTAAGAGAGCAATACGCATTGCCTCACCGCCCCTTAAATAAAGTCGTGCTAACTACCCACCCTTCTCATCGCTCATCTGCATTGGACCCATCCCATCCTGCTAAAGCAGCCTCCTTTTCCACCGATGTCGGATTGAATGAAGAAGTCTCGAGTTGGCTATCGACCGACCCCTTCTGTCTAGCCGAGTACAAAAGAAAGGAATGAAATGGGATGCAAGATATAAGAAGAGACTAACAGACTGAACTGATTGACTAACTGACTTACCGAAGGGACTTAGCCCTAAGGGAAGGCACTGACCGAACCATAACTGCTCTTGCCTTCATGCCTGCCTCTACCTCCTTCGCTGCTTACTCCGTTCCTGGTGCTGATTCCACTCCGGAAATGGGTACTGCTGTCACTTGTCCATTCCGTGACTACCACAGAAAGATAGGCAGAAAATCAATGTTTGTATCAACCAAATTGCTGGTGAACGACGAGACCATGGCCTCTTCCCCGTCCCTGTCTCCCTCACCAGATCTGGTTACCCTAGCATCATTCCCGCATTTCATCGCAAGATGATCTGTAGGAAGGATCAGAAGGCTGATCAGGTTGTTACCTCTCTTTCTTTTCATTAAGCCGAGTCATAAAACTTTTAAGAGCATTATTGCTGATCTGGATACTGTTTCTGAGGTAGTTGGTCAACTTAAAGGTTGCCTCCCTACTATCATGAATCGGTATCTTCCCAGATTGTCCAAGATACCTCTTTGTCAAGGGATGTCTTGGACCCCGACCTGGAAGTCTTTACAAACAGATGACTGAGTGTCTCCGTCAAGAAGTCGAGGGTGCGGCGAGGTTTGTTAGGCATGGCCTGCAATCTCCCTTTCCCGCTTTAATGTTCGAGCTTCTAGCCTATACTTGGCTCATGGAGAGAATCCATGTGACAGAAGAGTATCAGTCAACTGGTCTGCTATGGCCTCAGCGTGTCAGATTTTCAGGAGATCGGAACAACAAGTGGTATCGACCGAGATACCTTTGAACGAACTATTGGGCCGTTTCTCCCGTCAATCCGACTGTTGGGTGTTGATTGGCCGGCTGTAAGTGGTCGTCTGGGTCAAAGTGTTGAGGGTGGAGGCAAAAGGAGAATATTTGCCATTGGAAGAGTATTGGTCCAGGAGGCAAGGGAAATCCGTTGATTGAATCCATTCCTGATGATGTGCCGCTAACAAGGCCTACCTATTCTCCCGCCGCCATCTCTATTCCTTTGCTAGTCATCATTTCTACTGCTAGAAAAGCTACTATGAAGAAAGCTACGGTTGCTACCTTTCCTTTTAAAGTAGGAACTGATCCGGAGGGGAATAGAATTCCATTCCTCAAGAGGTTTCTCAGAGAAGACACTAATGTCCATGGTGATTCCCTCCAGAGAACCTTCGCAAAATGACAAGAGAGAAACAAATGCCTGAGAGTTGATTGCCCCGAGCGACAAAGAGGGCATTTTTCAATTCCCGTCGAATACGCTTGATACTTGTCCTTTCCCTTGACTCTATCTATCAAGCTTACAGCGATGCCACCGCTCAGCTCGTGCTTGCTTCCTAGCAATCACAGCGCTTCGCTAGCTATTGACTTGCATGCTAGCTTGCCCCATTGTAGAAGGGCGCTACGCACACCGCTACGCTTCACTCTGGCTAGCTAGGTAGTGCCGTAAGAGTGAAGCTGAGCGGTGTGAGCGATGTGATTGCGCCTACTATTATTTGCAAGCACGAGATGACTTTATTTAAGGGAGGCGATGCGTATGGCTCTCTTCAATCAAGTTCATCAAAGAAGGCAAGGCGGCCCTTATACTTAGCCGAAGTGGCGGGTAGCAAGCACGACTTTATTTAAGGGAGGCACTCTTGCTCTATACTTCCTCCTTCCCAACCTCTCCTAAAGCATCCATTTCTTCAAAGAAGGACGGAGCAGGCACACTGACTACTCTGATTGGGCGTGGACTGGGAAAAAGTAGCAGCTAAAAGGTCTTGGCGAATAAGTCATGGAGGATCTTATATAGATTGAAAAGAGGGAAAGCTAAGCTAGCTTAAGAAGGGATTCGCCTAGCCCTAGTACACCAACCAGGCAATACCTTGACCTCACCCGAGACAGGCTGCCACAGACTCCAGAGAACTCGAGCAGTCAGGCACTGCTGTGATCAAGCTGTTTCCCTTCCCTATTCTCTATTCCGTCTGGACTTGAGGACCGATTTCCCATTTCTTTCGAAATGGTATCTGTAGCCGCTCTTTACAGAAAAAGTGTTTTCGGGGCATTCTATTCAATAGAGTCCTGGCTCCTTGCTTCCGTAGCTCCAAAGCCTAAGATAGATTCAATTTCGCTAGTCCTATTAATACTCTAACTGCTCTTCGGTCTTTTTCTGAATAAGATGCCCTAGTTCCGGAATGCTTAGATAGTGACTATCAGTCATCTTCCCGTCCCAAAGAGAAGGAAGACTACCGCCCGAAAGGAATAGATGGAGAGGCCCCGAGACTCTTTAGACTGAATTTGATAGTATAGTTAGAGAAGGCGATCGAAGATTCTCGTTCTCTCCTTCCACTTTCTTGTCAAGGTACAGAAGAAAGAAAGCGTTGGAATACTAATTCTCGATCGGAACCCACCCCATGCCATGGTGAGGGCATTGCTTCCGCTCGGTCAAGGGCAGACTTTATCCTCTCGAAAGCGGACTGGACCCCGTGAACAGTACTGACTACCGTAGAGCAAAGAGTCACTGAGTTCCCAAAGAATGCTTTCGTAGCCCCACACCATAAATCATTTCCTATGATTGCTATTCCTTCCACTAGTCAATGCGTCGCCTCTCGTCTTAAGAGTCTTTCGCGTTAGCCCCTCCGTTCACTCTCCTGTGCTTATTCTTCGCCCTCAACTAGCGCCTTGGACGCACCCGTAATTAGCCATGCTGTCAGCCAGTGTATTAGTCTGGCGATAGACATGGATGAAAACTGGCTGCCATTTGTCATTTCCCCTTCAGCCTTAATTGATGTTGGGTTCGAATCCAATTCGTGGGATAATCAAAAAATAGGGAAAAAGGAACACGCGTAGCGTGTAAGATGGAATGCTTGTTTTGTTGTCAGGCAGAGATGCACATAAGGAGCTCTTTGAAGGGAAAGAATAGGGCAAGGCGCTTGCGGAGATAGCCTTTTAAGCAAAGGAGGGAGAGGAAGAAAAGGAAAGCCCTAGTGCCTAGGTAAGTTCCCAGGAAAGCAAGCAAGAAAGGTAGGCATGAAAGCTTACGATAGCCTTATCCTAATGTTGGTTTGAAGCCTACGAGCACTGTTACTATCTCCCGCCTTATCGAGCAAACCGTTTTAAGCAGTAGAGTAGTGCTTGGATGGATAGGAAAGGAAAGCTGTAGTGCGCTAGCACGGGGCAGAGTGAAGTAAATGAGTAGATAGCCAGCCTGATCTAACAGTAGCCCTTTCAGTTCCCGTATCTATCTATCTCGAGCAAACCGTTTAAACTAAAGCCCTAGTTCCCGCTGAAAAGTCAACCCGGACGTTCTAAAGCAGAAATTAGACTATAGCTATTGAAGCAACGGGAGGCAGAGAAGCTGGTGGATAGTCAACAAAACCATAGCGAGCAAGCAAACAAGATTCCGTTTTTCATAAGCAAACCGAGGATCAAAAGCCCTAGTGCGCCTAACCTAAGATGCAACCGGGGCAGAGATCAATTATACATGCCTGCATCAAACCCGGGGATAGAAGTTGATTACTCTTGCTTGCCTTTACCCACCGCCCCTGCTCACCGACACCGATGCCAATGAACAGAGTTAGAAGCAGTCAACCGTTAGCAATAGATAACAGTAGTTCGGAACCGGGGAAGGGAAATCTGACTGACGCGTTAGCCTCAACCGGGGAAGGTCAAGCCTACTATCTCTATTGCATCAACCGGGGGATAGTCTTGTTTAGTAGATATCGCATTAATGCCTACTATGCCTGATCATAATCTTCTTTTTTCAGTCCCAACCGGGTAGATGGGCAAAGCAAACGATAGCGAGCACTGCCTTCTGTTGGTTTTTCTGTGGGATTTGGCCTTCAAAGATCTGATTCAATAGCCTTCCTTGAGAGATTGCCTCTTGACAAAAACATTAAGGCATTGGGTATTCACCTAGCATCCTCTTGCGTGTGCTGCATTCGGCCTCAAGAAGAGAGCTCCATGCATCTCTTTTTACAGAGTGATTGGGCAATTCAGCTATGGAGTCATTTTGAAGCTATTTTTTTGAAATCGGACAGAACATCGGTTCTTTCCTGCTATCTGTCTTGGTCTCTTCCTGGTCATTCACTTTGCAGAGTGGACTTCATTCGACGGCTGATTACTTTTAGTGTGGGAATTGTGGAAAAGCAGAAATGCATCTCAATTTGAAGGCAAACCCCTTCCATGCAGCAATATGGAAGATCAACCGTTCCATAAAAGAGCGAAATATTTGATTAAGGCCATTAAAAAGGAGGACCTCTGATAAGATGTTTTAGGCATTTTCTTGGCCAGCCTTGAGTAGCTTGGTTTGAATTCGGATAGGCAGCCTTGATTACTCCCATGGTCCTTCGTGACACATGTTCTAAGGGCTTTGTGTGAAGTGTGCCTGCACTGACTCTGATCCCCCGTTCGACCTTGCCTTGATCTATGATCCCAAAAGCATTGAAATAGCACGGAGTAGTCCTATAGTAGACTTCCTCCGTGACTCTCAACTGAGGAGAAGGGAAAGAGACTGATGCTCCTACCGAGATACCATATCGAACCTACCAAGCCGAACCGTACCATACCTTGCCGTATCGAACTGTGCGGTCAGCTTATTTTACAGGAAGAGACTTGATTTACAGTTGCTATAGGTTAGGGCTATAGATCGAACATCCAAAATCTTCGATCAATGGTTTCGGGAAGCCTCTGTTCCTAATTACTTATATGCTCGTTCCTCCCCAGTTTGTCTATCTTCGCGAGCCTATATAATGTAATGTCTTAGTCTGAAGCAAAGGTTGGTAAGCATACCTGGCTCAGCCATTAGAGTGATTTTCCGGCTAACTTACCACCAAATCAAGTCAATAGACTCCCTTTAGTTTAGCTTTCCTAAAGCGAAATATGACAGTGAGGTCTTGTCCCAATCGCTTCAATCATTCCTATGTAACCCACGGAGCGGTAACAAGGGCGGTTAGCCTTGACTTCAAGCTGAGTAAGGCAAGTGCTAAGAGAAAGGCAAGTGACTCCGTACTTCCTTCTTTTTTTCTTTCCCAAGTTTCGCACCCAACAAAAGGCGCTTGCGCCCTTGTCCCGGGGTAAACACTTTGCTCAAAGGAACTAATGTGCCCATGGGACTGATTGAAGGATCAGAATAAAGAACTATACACTCTTTCCTTCCTATATAATGCTGGATTGGTAGCTTATGGAGAAGAAGGGAATCGATAGAGTTGAAAGAAAGAGTACCCCATCCAGCTAAGAGCAGTTACCCTTTAATGGGAATAGGATAGATAGAAGCTCCTAGGGAATGATTGTTTGCCCACTCCTCAACCCTCTTTGATTATCCCACCTATCGGTTATTGAATTCAAAAACGGGCACCTCGGCAAGGCCTTACTATACCACTTGGTCGTTCTAGCAACGTCATTGAGACCCTGCCTCTTTGATTATTAATACATATCCTGATTAGGTGCCTCAGAGCCAGCATGTTTCGCTAGGGAGATGAGAAGTCTCCAGTTACACCATTACGGTTTCACTCCCTTTTTTTATTATTCGTATGAATACCTTACAAAAATAAGTAAAACAGTCATTAAATTTTGACTTTCTTCCCGAACGCACAAGAAAAAGGTAGAGGAAATGCGCGGGGACTACCTTATGTGGAAGCAGATTAGGGCCAAGCTGTCAGAAAAGGAGACCTTTGGCTAGGGACACCTGAAACCAAGACCTATAATGGTTCAAGGGATGGTAGGGAGCTGGATAACTACTTGTGGCAGCTAGAGCGCTCTTTTGAGGCCACCAAGCTCAAAGATCAAGAGGCCAAAAGAGGAACTATGTACTTGACCGAGACTGATAGGCTGTGGTGGCGTAGGCGGCATGCTAATATGGCACGAGGCACTTGCACCATCAAGACTTGGGAGGATTCCAAAAAGGAGTTCTAGACAGAGAATTAGAGTACTTGGCCCGTTTTTCGAAAGAACTGAAAGCGCTTCAAGCACACGGGTTCCATACGCGACTATGGGAAGGAGTTCTCCACACTCATGCTCTAGGTGCAGGATATGCCAGAAAAAGACTGATCCTGAACTTGCAAGAAATAAAGACTAAGAGAGTGACAGAGCGTCTGCAAAGTCGGCCTGCATATGACTTATTGATCCGCAAAGACCTTCTGAGACCTTTTTTGTCGTGACCATTGGTAGTGGTCTCTTCTCTCGACTATCTCGCAACTCTGTTCGTGAGCGACTCTCTACACTTTATGGAGAAGGCTTTTCGTTGTACTTTGAAGAAGATCTATCTTAGTCAAATAAATGGGGCTCAAAGAACTGCCTGTTCGTTCACTCTCTTTTGGCGCTCTACTTTCGCTCACTATTTAAAGGAAAGCGCCTTGCCTTCATAAATGGGTAACTGCGCTCGCATACTCTTTTCACAACTATCCTCGTTTGGAAAAACTAAATTCTCGGTAGACCATGATGCCTCATCAAAGACAACATGCGGCGAGACGTAAAGTATGCTTTAAAGGTGGGGGGATTTCCACCCTTTCTTCTGCTCATCGTACCCAGACAGTAAAGAGAGAGCGTCTCGCCTTCTTTTCCAACTCCGACCAGTTTAGGACAAAGGCACCCTGAAATGTTCAATAGTCGGCTTTTCTTGTACAAGACCTGGTCTGGTATGGCGAGATAAAAAAGCAAGCTTCGCTTTCTATTCGGCCCGGCTGCACATGAGGAGCATTCATCATGCGGTGTCGCCAAGATGTCGATTCTTCCTATCAGCGACTCCGTTCTTCTGCTGTGTAGTAAAAGAGTACGAAAACTGTCTTCGAATGATTTGAAGCCAAAAAAGAGTATGTCCTCAAATAAGAACTTTCCTTTTCTTTCTCATTCAATAAAGCTTCTGAACTCTTTGAAAGACTTCTCCCTTCTCTGCTAATAGAAGAAAGCGACCCCGCGCGCGAGTAATTAGAAGCATGATGGAGTGGATACTCTCTCTGCCAAAGACATCTGCTTGAATGAGCTGGTCAACTTCTCCCCAACATGCGAAAAGAATTTATGATCTTCCTTTCCTGCGAGAACACTCTAAGAAGATCTCATTGAAGACTTTTGCATCCATCATGTCGTTTTTATGTGGTTGAGTAAGAGGGAAAGCCTAAAGGAAGAGAAGAAAAGAATCGTTGAATGTCTTATCAATGGAAAGGTCTTATACAAGATGAAGCCCTCTCTTACTAAGAAAAATGGGGTATGAAACTCATTGGTATGCGGGGCCAGGGCACAGAACCTTAGATGCTTCCCAGGGCGCTAACCACTAATGAAGACTTGACTACAGATGCTTATGGCGCGGGTGTATAATCAGACTAAGTGAAAGCTTAGCTCAGCTCGTGCTTGCTTCCTAGCTTCTCTGCGCGTTAGTTCTTCTGCCCAATTACTTCACTTAACGACTCATTTTAATAGAGTTCTTCCCCGCAAGGAGATATATACCCTGAACAGGAAGGGCTCGTGCACGACTTGCCGGACACTAGCCTCAATCACTCCTCACTCTCCCCTGCCCGCAAGAACTTCTTTACTTTACGAGACCGGCGTGAGTGAATTCACCTCAGCTATGCGTATTATTGACTTAACAGCCCTGACACCCGAGTTCTGGATTTATTGACTCAATATTGATTCGAACTTCTCCGTTAAGAGGACGGCCGGTTAACACTCCTCCGGAAGCTTGGACGTCGACTAATATAAGGCGCTCGCTTCCCCTTCAATAAGTAGTGAAACCTGAGGTACTATAGTTATAGAACAAGTAATAACAAATAATGCGAAGCGCAGCCGCAAGCACGAGCTAAGCTTTCAGCGTGGACGAACGGCGATGGCATCGAAAGCATAGCGAAGCAAGCGATGGATAGCGTAGCGGTGTGCGTTAATAGCTAACAAATATGCGTATCTGTTCCCTAGTCTCGAATGAGCGAAGAGAAGGGATTGCATTTATATTATTTGCGATCACGACATATTTAAAGGGGCGGTGTTCGAAAGCAGTGATCACAAGCTGAGCTAATAGGCGTATTGATGCGTATCGGTGGTTTCAGCATGATTTGAGCAGTTTGGTATGTACTCGCACCATAGTTTGCCTTTTCCTGCATCGAAGAGGAGAGAGAACCCTATGCCAATGCGAGACCTGGCAAACCTTTCCTCACGTCAATCCCGTATCGAGAAACGAACCCTCAGTCTGGGATACAAAGCCACCGTGCCGTCTTGGTCACTGCAACTCATCATCTCGGACTGTTCTCGCTTCCTCAAGATAGCGCACTGCCTGTACGTCTTTTTAGTTAGATACTAAAAAGGTGAGTTCCGGCCTGCGCCCTCGGCCGCATCGTCGGCGTCTTTGCCGGGTATTTTCCACCTGGATCAGTGGATTCTCCTGATTCAGCGGATTCGGCTTCGTATGAAGCGTCTGCGGATTACTAAGCCGTGAATCGAGATCTTAGGATAACGCTAGATAATTATTACACCTTGGGGTAAGCCCATACGGCAGAACGAGACCCTTTCATAAGGCGCTTGCGTGATTGTTGCTTCAAAAAAGATCTGGCGAAGAGCACAGTGAGGTGAGGCACGAAACACTTTAAAGAGCTCACGCGGATTATGCCTACCTTGGCTACTGGTGAAGATGGAGTCAATTTACTTAACCAAAGCCATACCTGAGTGATACTAATAGTAGTCTTTTTCGCTACTAGGCTCGTGTAAAGTATTACACTCGCTGTTTTAAGTCACGGAAAGTCTTCTGCTCGCTGCTTTCGTTCGCTTCCACTCCAGTCTTCAGCTCTAGCTTTCAATAAGTATGGTCAGATGGAATCGAATCCTCTTTTCTCATTTCCTTTGATTTGAAGAAAAGGGCGCAGCAGGTGTCTAGTCTAGGGTGTAAAGCCAGCAGCCAGCCATCTTTTAAGCCATCAAGTGAGGGGCAACGTGTATATTGAAAAGTCAGTTTCTTTCATTATCAGTAATGGATTCATCTGCGCCCTCTGGTAAGTAAGATAATTAAATCTATCTGTCTAACTGGTCAGTCAGTTATATAAAAAAGGTATCTCATGGCAGCTATCGCGGTGAATTGTTACGATGTGTGCCTCCTTCTGGAGAAGCGCGGTGTGTGGCCAGAGTGCGAAGACGAGTCTCCTCGGCGATCAGCTCAGACAAAGCAGTGTCAAGCCGAGGGACGGGGTCGCGATGGAGAAGCTGCTCCCGTAAAGGAAGGCTCAAACTCTGGGCGCATCAGGAGCGGATATAGGCGCTGGCGATCACGGAACTGCTGATATGTCTTAGCAACTGAGGAGGGAAGGGAGGCTGCTGACTCGTTAGAGGAAGGGAGGAAGGAAGGCATTGAGTTAGGGAGGGCAAGGCATAGAGTTAGGGGATATAAAAGAGTTATAGAGTTAGGCAAGAAGGGAAGGAGTGTCAGCTATCTCTTGTTCCGGGGCAGGGAGGCGTCTTGCTGCGCACCTCCGGTGTTATGTGCTCAAGGCAAGCAGGCGTCTTGTTCTTTGCTGGCGCAACCTCCGGTCTTCAAACATCCTTCCCCTTTGAGGCGTCTTGTTCTCCGGTTAATTCACCTCCGTTGGCAGGCGTGTCGAATCTACTACGATAGAGTTGATTTTTCGTACTACTAGTGCTGAATCACCGTAGACATCCAAAGAGCTGATGCCGAAGTCTAATGCCAATTGTAGACCCAGTAGAAAGGCTTCATACTCCGCTGCATTATTAGTGCATTTCTTACCGATATGGAATGGAAAAATGAAGAGGATTCCTGCTCCTGCCCCCGTTCGCTTGGCAGCACCATCAAAGTACATTTGCCATGGGGTGAGCGTCTGAGTGAGCAAGACTTCCTTCCTCATCGGGCAAATCGTCCTGCAAGATGTATTCATCAGGAACTGGATGTGTGGCTAAGAAATCAGCCTGGCCCTTCACAGCTTTCTTTTTAACGTATTCGATGTCGAATTCTGATAACAACAATGACCACTTGGCCTGCCGACCTGATAACATGGGCTTGGTTATCAGGAATTGAAAAAGGATCAGCCTTGGAGATGAGATGAGGCGGATCTGATGAGCCAGGAAGTAGTGACGCAATTTCTTGGCTGCAAAGACTAGCGCTAAGCAAATTCCATTGGAGAGAAACTCTGCGTCCAGCACGACTCAGGTAGTAGAGCGCGTTCTCCTTTCCCTTTTCATTCTCCTGAGCGAGCATTGCCCCCAGAGAATGTTCACATGCAGCAATGTATAGGATTAGAGGCTTTCCCTTAACAGGTGCTGCAAGAACGGGTGGTCTCTTGAGAAGCTCCTTGATGGTATCGAAGGCGTTTTGACACTCTTCGTCCCAAACTAATTCTGCATCTTTTTTGAGCAACTGATGAAAAGGTTGGCATCGTCCAGCCAAGTTGGATATGAACCGACGAATATATGAAAGCCGACCGTCTTCTTAACTCATCAATGTTCTTTTTGGGTGGCATCTTCTGGATTGCCCTGATCTTGGTGGGATCCATTTCGATTCCACGATGTCTTACAATGAACCCCAAGAACTTATCTGAAGATACTAAAAAAGCGCACTTTAGAGGATTCATACGCAGACTCTTTTGATTGACGAAGTCTGGTAAACTGTAACAGAAAGGGCGCAGGTTTTTTATATGCTTTTCAAGCCCGTTGGATCGGACCACCAAATCGTCCACATAGCATTCCACATGGTGGTGTATCATGTCATGGAATCTAACCTGCACGGCTCGCTGATAGGTGGCACCAGCATTATTCAGTCCAAAAGGCATCACTTTGTAACAGAAGTTCCCTTTTGGTGTCCTGAAGGAAGTGTGAATTTCATCCTCTGGAGCCATCCTTATCTGGTTGTATCCGGAATACCCATCCATAAAATACAAGGTATTATAAAGGGCAGTCGACCAATAGATCCGAGTGGGGTAGGGGGAACTCCTCTTTTGGACAAGCCTCGTTCAGATCTCTGAAATCGATGCACACTCTAATCTGACCATTCTTTTTCTTGACCGGAACTATGCTGGACAACCAAGTAGGGAATTGAACCCTCCCGAAAGCCGACCTTGGGCTTGTTTGTGCGACCGGACGAGAAAAGTGTGAATCGTGACCCGATGGTTCATTTCTAGCTTCGTGCAATCTTTAGTACCACTATAGAGTAATGACATCTCCTTCAAAGGAAGAGCGGCATCCGTCTATTTTGATTTCTTGAGCGCCTTGCCTTCATAGAATAGCACTATGGAAAGGATCAATCAGAACCACCTACTCTTTTTATATTACCCTTTAAAGCTTTAAAGCTTTTCCCTTTGATGTGATTACGCCAAATCTTCTTTGTTTGCTCAATCTTCTCCTTCTATTCCCTTCTATTTATTCCTTATTCCTCTTTCCTTTTGGGGGTCCTATCGGGATAGGTAGGCCCAAGCCAACTCTTTCTAGTTAGCCGGAAAGGACCAGTGCGTGCTGTGTGTGGGTGATACCCAGCATAATCTTGCCCTGTACCCTCGAGTCATGAACGTCCAGATCTATCCCATCTATACCGGAGGACTGATGTTCTTTCCTACTTTTTAAGTAGCACGGTCTCCCTTCCCTTGCCCTTGGCTTCTAATCAAAGTGGAATTACGTATTGAAATGGATCTGGTATACACAAAATTGTTCAAACCCGAACATGCTTCCTTCAAGAGTCCCACTCCTGCTTGAAATGAAAGTGACGACACCCTAGCCACACCTCAGTATGTGCCCTATATCTGCCTATCATTCCTTTCCTTCTATCCATTTCTCGGGAATCATATCGCCACCACTTAGACTTCTACTTTTTTTGCTTCAGGCGGAGTAGGGGCGGCTCCACAAACACGACAAGACAAGGTCCGCGGAACTCTTCGATCATGAATTGATTCTTGATGTCCAAAACCTCACTGAAAGAGGCATCGATCTATCTCGATCTCGTATCTATGGGTTCCCGACCGAATAGCAGTAGGCGGCGGATAACCTATTGATATACGAAATTGTTTAGCTGGGTCCGGTCCCTAAGCGCACTGAAGGAAGAATGCAGGGGATATGAAAGAGAGGCGTCAGGTCGGAAGGTTTGAGGAAGAAGTGTAGTGAAGACTGGAGGATAAAGTGTATGTAGGGTCCATGTCCCTAGTCATGGAAAACTTTGATAAACTGCGTCTTTTTCGCATTCGCATGGTTCAGTTGCAGGATGACGAGATTCCTATGCGCCGCTTCTTCCAATCATTGGTCCCTCTGATGCTCCTTGCTTGTCATTAGCTGCGCTGTCCTTGAACTTCGATAGTGGGGCCTAGCCTAGCCCTTAGGTCCACTTGGGTCATTTTGGTGTCCAATCCGACCAGAAGAAAGCTTTCCTTCTGACTTCGATTCTTCCCCGTTCAAGAAGGTCACTATGCTTAGCTTGGTTACCGCCGGATAACTTCTCCCTCCGGTCGGGGGACCCGTCTAACAATTGTGGAGAAGAGCGAGACGTTCGCTCGGGGATTAACCCCTCCCTTCACTCATCCATTAGGCAAAACCGCATAATAAGATGGAAAGTGGCGGGGCAAACAAGAATAGAAGAAGCTGTTCCACTCGAAGCTCTTACTGCTTGAGAAGTAGCTGCACATTCATGCCCAGAATAAGCGGTTTTCAGGCCAAAAGGATATGAAGAGAAAGAAAAAAAGAAAAGCCCTTATTCTTGCAAGAGGCGATTCGTGCACAAGCCCTTCTTTCACAAACAACCTATCTGCTCTTCCTGGTGCTCTCACTTCCTTGCTTCGAGGGGCATAATGCATAGTAAAAGAAGGGGGCAGGGATGTGGGTATCACTACTATTGATTAACCGATGTCAGTTGCTTTAGCAGCTCCCTCTGTCAAACCAAGCCCTTCGTCGCTAACAATGTATTCTGTTTCACTTGCAAAACCTATTCTTGCGACTCCTTCTGCTTTTGGAAATGGGCAATCAGTCCTAGATGAAATAGCAGGGGGATTCGTTCACAGCGGATGAAGTCTCTTTGCGGGTGGATGCCCAGAGGGTGAGGCTAAGCCGGAGGGATTTAGCCTACATGGCTCGGAATACTCTCACCGAGTCTCTTTGTTTCGAGTCTTGAATTAAGGTTCCGTTGGTCTTCAGTCTCTGCTTCCGAAGGAACGAAGTCAGCGATAGGTTAGCGTAACAACTAAAAAAGGAGCGGGCCCTTACCTAGGCGCTTCCTCTGACTCAGTCTAGCCCAAGCGTCAGTCACTTCGCTAGCTTGCTTACCTGTGCTACCTCTCGCTGCTTGCCTTCTATGCCAGACTAGCCGCCTGTGTACTTATGTATTCTATTATTTATTATAGGATCGCGTGATGTGCCCGAGGGATGGTTCCTAAACCCAAGTCAGGGTAACTAGTCTCCTTCCCCGTTAAGGCTAGGGCTGAGGCTGATTCATAGGCTATTGATAAGCTCGGACTAGGGCAAGATGCCTACATTCAATCAATTGATTCGTAGAAGCTTTCCCCGAATCTGCGAAGCTTTCTAATCCTGAGGCACTTCTGCGGGTGTCTCCGAAAGGGGTAATGCATTAACTACTGCTGCTCGGGACGACTCCTATCCTATAGCATTATTGCTTCTGAGCAGGAAACTCCTTCCTGGGCTATAGGCTATACATTATACATGACCGGCTTAAAACCATGAACATCGGGATCAACCAGATTCAACATGGCGGACTAGACTAGCCGCTACAAGTTTGAGTGCGTAAGCTCGCCTCAACGTAACCCAACTGGCAAAAAAAGAGGTTTCGTGAAGGGAAAAGCACAGAATGCAGTCAAACAAATTGCCTATAGACTTGACTGGCACTGATGCCAGATCTAAGGATCAACACATGCACATTTAGTAAGACACCCATACCAAAGATTTAGGAAAAAACTATACCTTCCACTGATAAGAACTACTACATGCCTCAAAGCCGCCAATCGTTTCATTAACCAACGGTTCCAATCCTAGCCTAACGCCTATTCAACCAACCGCTCTCTTTCGAGGCAGCTAACGCCTTCGGCCCCTTATTCCCCTATATTCTATGTCCCTCCCTTGAATTTCAGGAAGTCCCGAATAACAGATTAAGCCAGCAAGCAAGAATAATCTTAAAGGTACTGTGCCCGGCAAGCTGTATGCTTAGATATAAATTCCCTCTCTTGTGGTCTTGTTTTTTCCTATTCCTGACTAAGGCTGACCTAAACCGCTGACTTCAAGCTAAACAGAGAGAATGTTCTCAATCTTATGTCCCATCAAAAGCTTCAGCACTGAACTAGCCAAAGGACTTTCTTTGTCTTTCTTAGCTTCGTTTCTAGCTTTCAAGCCTACGCTTCTAGCGAAGCGCCTTCGGCCTTTTCTCTTAGCTTCCCTTCCTCCTCGAGGCCTCTTCAACTCATGGGACTCTTGTGCCCTCCACGTCAGGTAGCCCAGCTTCACCACCTGCACTGAGTAGTCCGGTAACATCTCCTCCGTCTCTCTCCTCAGGTAACACCATTCCACCGCCGCGTTCGCGCCTCTTCACCACCGACTGACACATTCATTCACCGCTGTTGCTGACTACCGGGATGTAACCGCGTCCTACCAGCTTCGCTACCTTAGATGAAAAAGGTCGGACCTTACGCTATTCCTTTCACCACCGAAATGGATTCATAGTTTAGGAGTTCGGTTCGACGAGTCAAGATGCAGAGGAACCATCGCCCAAACTACCTTACGTGGGTGGGTCACCGTTGGCTAATGCTTTGACTTGAAGAAAGCAAAACGTATCTTGAATCCAATTTTTTTGATGTTCAGTATGTCTGAAAGTAGTTTTCTTTGAGTCAATTCTTCACTTTTTCTCAATTGCGGACATAAAGCTCATTTTCTTTGCGCTCGCGAGGGAGAAGGGTTTGTTCTTTCTTTGTCGTCGCCTTGCCTGCTTGCCCGTCTTCCTTTTCTCTAGCTTACCTGTCCGTCCGTTGCCGCTACGCGCCTCCAGTCTTGCCTTTTGGAGTCTGATTTTTTGCCCTTTCGTCGCTTTAGTAATAGAAGTGATTTTGCGCGAAATACGCCTGCTCCAACGCATCACTAACGCTTAGGGCTGACTTCGACTACTGACCCTAGTATCTCGCTACTCAAGATCACCTGTTCACCTCGTTATGCTCCTCTAGGGCTACTGACCATAGCTGTCAGTCTCAAACCTTGAGCGAGTTGAAATGACTGAAATTCAAGGTGTGAAACCACTTTCTTATAAGGTGTGAAACTTGATAGAATAAGGAAAGTTGACTTTCTGACTTCAAAAGAAGGGATGAGCGTTGACCAGGCAGGGGAGGCGGCGACAGCGAGTAAACTCCCCTTTTCTTCTCCTTTCCGTGTTCGGAAGCATTAGCTGCTAGGCCCAGGAAGGCTTCTTCAGTCAGGCGGGGCAGATCGAGTCATCCCTAAATGAGGAAAGTCTTCGGATCGAAAGGCTGTAATATTCCCCAATTAGGGCTTGAGTCAACTACGAGATTTCATGCCAATTATCCCAGCTTCAAAGCCGTAGTGCGTTAGCGCTGCCGTTTTCTTGCCTGCGCGCTAGCTTTTGCAGTAGTTTTTAAGCTGGTTAACTGCTTGTTAGACTTAAGCTTACCGCTCCACTTGGTAAAGCAGGGCTAGTAGCGCCTTCGTTCCACTAGTCATTCCTTGTTACTGTTCTTAAAATACTCGATACTGGTAACACGAGGTTAGGAACCCTATTCTGATTGCTTGTGTACCGGTCCTATGTTGCCTTCGATTGCGTGCTTGTTTTAGTTTACGGTTGCTGTTGTTGTTCCGGTCCTGTTTCTACTATGTTATATGTATTCTGTGGTTCCTGCTCAAAATACTAACAAGAGAAGAAAGAAGAAGAGAAGGGCTAGCTGACAAGGGACTAGTTACCTAGCAGACTGGAGAGCGGACCTCGAAGCTTACTTCTTTGGTTATTTAAGAGAGCGCATCGCCTCACCGCTTCGCATCGCTCCCCCGCTCTTTCTTTCGATTTCCCGCTCAAAAGAGACGCATATAAGAGTTAGCTACGCATTAACACCGCTCGTGCTTGCAAATAATAGTAGGCGCAATCACATCGCTCACACCGCTATGCTTTCGGGAAGTCCACCGCTATGCGAAATAAGTAAGAAACACGCTTGCATACTTATTGCGCGTAGCATCACTCTTACTAACTACCTAGCTAGTAATCGCTCACACCGCTACGCTTCACTCTGACTAACTACCGCCGCTAGCCTAATGACCTCGCTTGCTTCGCTCAAAATAAGCATTATTAGACGTCATGAATTCTTGCATGCCACGCACACCGCTTCACTCTGGATAACTACCTAGCTAGACTAATATAAGGCGCTTCGCTCACACCGCTGAACGTAGTATATTAGTCTTGCTTGCGGAACTTCCAAGAACTGAACTCTTACTTGCTTGCAATCACTTCGCTGCTATTTAAGATACGCTGAACGTAGTCTTGCGTTATCCCTCGCTTGCAAGTATATCTGTCACACCGCTATGCGGAATAAGTAAGTCCACGCTTCAAGCTTAGCGCTCAGCTCGTGATTGCTTCTCTTCGCAGCTATTGACTTGGCCGCTCAGCTCGTGCTTGCAAATAATAGTATTAGCAATCACATCGCTTCGCTCACACCGCTCCTCTCGTGCTTGCAAATAAATGCAATCACATCGCTTCGCTCCCCCGCTCTTTCTTTCTCTTTCCCGCTCAAAAGAGACTAGGGAACTCTTTTGTTAGCTACGCAATTAGCTCGTGCTTGCAAATAATATAATAGGCTTTCAAAGTCAGCTTGTGATCACTGCCGAAGTGATTGCTAGGAAGTAGAGAATCAGAGAAGCAAGCACGAGCGGTGAATGCGCACACTATTAACGAAGACCGCTAAGTCTTGTTCGGAGGCTATAGAAGTTCTTGCGCACTAAACTCTGCGATCACGAGCGTGGCATTAAATTCATTCATCTTCGACGGCTTCTCTTAAAGAACAAAAGGCGGCGCGCTAAGTATGAGCGAAGAGAAGGGTGGGTAGTTAGCACGACATATTTAAAGGGGCGGTGTTCGTGCACGACTTATACTTAGCCGAAGTGATTGCTGAGCTAAGCTTGAACTTAGTCTGCTTATGGTGAGACTTTGCCCGCGTAGGGATGGGAAGTGGGTAGAACATATGAAGCTGCCCCCTCTCTTGAGATTGGAAGTTCAGTTTTGATGTCGACTCCCTTTTCTCGCTCTAAGAGCAGTGAAGTTGAATTCGAGTTCAAAGCAGTTAGCTCAGGTAGCTTGAACTATAACTCTTCCTCCCACTAAGGACTCACTTCAAGAGCGAGGTTTTCAAACCAGGTATCCTTTCCCTCTTCTTGCCCGGGGCTTGGCTTTCAGACTTGACACCTTTCTTGTCGGAGTGAACGGGGTTGCCTCGTTTCGGGGTTATCTTGTTGAATGTCCGTTGAATCGTATATAACTGATTGTCTAACTAAAGAGGTTGGGAAAGACCTACCGATCTGAGTACAGAAATGCTTGTGTAAGAAAATGGGTTGTATATGTCCACTAATTCATATATCCTCAAGGAACTCTCATTAGAAGGAGCAGCATCATATCCGAGTCCATAACTTATTTTGTAATAGAATAGCCCTTTGACCCCAAAGAAAGAAGTTTGCTCTTCTTAGTAGGAGTGCTCCTATGTTAGCAGGACATTTCGTGCAAGAACTAGGTTTGAGTTAGTGCACTAACTAGGTTGTTTTTTTCTCTCTTCTAGAGGAATTGAGTCGTTCATTTCGGTCTAACTTCGTTACTGTACCCCGGTCTCACTCCGACAGCGTACTATCCTAGACCTCTGTCTATCCCGACATTGATAGAAATTCATAGTTAGGTTAGCCAGCCCGGTAACCCCGACAAGTGGGAGGCTCTGCACTTTCCCTATCATACGATTCTGCCAGACTATTCTATTTCATTCATTCTCCATTCAAAACCGTCTACTCCGGGAACCCATAATCTGACGATTCTTTCATATGATTTTTTTCGACATCAGTGATCTACGACCATCCTTTCTTCTTTCCATTCAAAAAAGGAATGGTTGGTATGCGGTCCGTCCTTAGAAATACCCGGCGAATCCCCCTTTTGTGATTGCCTCAAGCGTGCTTCCGTTTCTTGTTCTTCGAGCTCAACTGGTCATGCTTCTTTCTCAGTTGCGCGATTCCTAGCTGCTAGATCCTAGATCAGAGGATGTAGGTGAGTCTGATTGTTCTGACTTCTACTGTTGTAAGTTGCCTTAAGGCGCCTTCCTGCCCAATAGGGGAACTTTCCGGTGAGGAGGATCCCATTTAGAAGAAGGAAGAAAAATCTACGTATCCTTTCGCTAGGGTCAAAGATCAGTCCAAGCTAGGATCAGCTCTCGGAAGTCAAACTTCTCCTCTGCAGCTAGGTCAGTTCGGGCTACGACCCTTCGAGCAGGGCAGTTCATGAGCTGCTATCTCCGACCGAGGTTAGGTCTTCTTTTGCTCTGCTGCTGTTATTCTTCCTCCAACCTGTACACAAGCCAAGGCTTCTCGAAGTCAAGTACATCAAAGGGTCATCTCAGGATGGACTCAATATCTATTATCTTGCCACTGGACTTTCTCCAAATCTTTCGTTTCAAACGGAAAATATCTTATAGTAGACATATAAACAACCCGGCCCAGGAAGAATGTACCGAAACATCATACATATGAGACTGAAAGCTTCGTCTACCCTGTCTCTTGTGAAAAATTCTGTATTGATCGACCTGTGTGACACTAGCCAATCAATTCATTCAATCAACGAACTGGTCGGGATGATAACCAGAGACTTTTCCTGTTCTTGGAGCTAAATCACTAAGGCAGGCTGCTTTCCGAGTCTCCCCATTTTTAAAAATACAGAAATGGGGATCCCTCCTATCCCCTGCTAGCTGGATAAGGTGGGTTGCTTTCTCATAGTCTCCATTTCGAGATGGTGGATCAGGCTAATCAGACTTGAGCTCTCTCGTCTGGAATGGAGGGACGTTTAAGAATTCCTTTGGTATGGGGCACGCTTCTTTCAGGAGACAAGCTACCTGAGGCAAGTAGCTAGTTGACTGTAGGTTTAGAGCACGCTAGGATAGATTCTAACTAATTCTCTCTCTCCGGTCTTGCTCTTCCTCTTGCTAGGCGAATGGGCTTTGGTGGATCCGATCCCCCAAGAAAGGTTTTCATTCCTGCTCTGGGGGTTGTCGTAGATCACTAGGAGAGATAAGAATGTATTAGCTCTTCTTGCCTAGTAGCGCTAGGCTGTCTTCTCTTTGTAGTTGGGAGAGCTGGATGGCGCAAGGGGTCTTTCTTTAGGAATTCTTAAACCGCGGGCTCCATAAGTTCTTGCCGAGGACTCGTCAGAACAGCCCTTCCCTTCCTTCCTTTCACCAAGGGAGCCCTTTTTCGCTTACGCGCCTCTACAAGAGCCATTATTTCGTCTAGGCCGATTTCACCCCAAATGAGGGGCTTCGGATCCCTTTAAAAAAGGATTATACAAAGAGTCGAAGCGAAGATCGATGTCCGTCCCATTCGACGAAGCAATCTTGGACCCTCTTGGATGCACTAGTATTCCACACGCCAGCGATGAGATGAAAACCGCCCCCATTCAGTGGTTCCCGTGCCACCACAATGGCATCGAAAGAGTGACCGGAACCTGACCAGCTCGTGAGTAGCATCCCGCTGCTGGTCGGCACAGCGTAGCGTCAAAAGCAGGTATTTTTGGATTGCCCCGCTGACCTTTTCTAGGCCTCCTTCCTGCGGAACTGGATTGTCGATATCGACCGAATTTGTACTAACTGAAGAAGATCTTTTTTCTGTTTGAGACGCCCTATCCATTGTGTTTCCTGCTGATCTTATTCAGACCCCAAGTGATTCCCTATTCAATTTGTCGATTTTATTCTTCAATATATTCAAATGGCAGCTTACTAGACAACGCAGAAGGTTTATTCTTTCCATAGATGCCCGATTCGTTTCCGATATGCGCTTCCGTTCCATCCGACTACACTGAACTCCTCCTAAAAAAGCGCGTAAGGGGCCACCCCCAATCTTCAAACTTTTTTGAAAGTCTTTTAAGCACACCGGAAGGAGTAGCCATTGCAGAAAGCATATGGATTGGAAAGAACATGCTTATGAAGGATCAGTTTACCGCCCTGAGAGAGTAACTTGGACTTCCACCCAGCAAGCACTTCGGCTAAGTATAAGGGCCGCCTTGATGAACTTGATTGAAGAGAGCGCATCGCCTCACCGCTCGTGCTAACTACCCAGTTAGCCCTTCGCTCATACTTAGCGCGCCGCCTTTTGTTCTTTATTAAGAGAGCATATGCATCGCCTCACCGCTCCTCTCGTGATTACTTCCTAGTAATCACATCGCTTCGCTCACACCGCTACGCTTCACTCTGGATAACTACCTAGCTATCCAGAGCTTGCTTCGCTCAGCTCACACCGCTCGTGCTTCTCTGCAAATAATATAGGCTACCGGAATTCCACCGCTATGCGGAATAAGTAAGTTAGGAAGTCCACGCTATGCTTAACGTAGGCCCCGTCCCTCGCTTGCTTCGCTCATCCCTCGCTTGCTTGCTTTGCTATCCTTTCTTTACACTTGCGCTAGCCCTATTAATACATTCTGAGTTCGCTAGCACATTTAGATACATTCTGAGTTCGCATCGCGGCGCCCTATTAATACTCTGATTTAGCACTGACGATGAAAGGGCCTTCGCTAGCACTCTGACGATGAAAGGGCCTTCGCTCTCACGAATATTTAGGTTCCTTCGCTAGCACTGAAAAGGGCCTTCGCTCACACCGCTACGCTTCACTCAGGATAACTACCCAGCTATCCCTCGCTTGCTTCGCTCTCACGAATATTTAGCTTCCTTCGCTAGCACTCAGACTTCGTACCTTCGCGAAGATTGAGATCTGACTTCGCTGCAATTACTCCTTTCGCTAGCACGAATATTGAGATCTGACTTCGCTAGCACGAATATTTAGATCTGACTTCGGATATGAGGAAAGGATCATCGGATTCATGCATCGAAGGAGCTGTCTTTGTTCTATCAAACAAGACTCTTTCACTCCAAGTTGGAGGAATAAACTTATAGGGATAAGGGCTGGCACATGACCTCCTTCTCTGAGAGAAAGATCCCCTCTTCTCGAGAAAGAGTTAAAAGATCTCCCCTCCCCTCTTCTTCGATCTTATTGGCTTAGCCTGGAGAGTTAGCTGATCTGGTAGTGTCAAAGAGGCGATTCTCAACAGCAGAGGGACATGAAGCAGTCTTTTAAAAACCATGGGTAAGGTGATTTCTCACTGAGGTAAGGGGCCACTATCAATTGAATAAGCGTATCAAAGAGGTCTAGCGCCCCGGCATCGAGAAAGAGCAATAGAACAAGGTGGGAATAACAAAGGTGTATGACAAGGGCAATTCAATGGCTTTATGGGATAATCGGTATACTTGGTGCGTAGGCAGGCCCAGCGGTATCCTGTAGTCAGCGGAACAAGAGGAAAACGAGAGGGAAATGGAGCTCGAGGAAAACGAGAGGGAAATGGAGCTCGAATCCATAGCATTCTCCACGCACCCACCATTCGTTAGCAGCGACCTTACCACCAGCCATTTCACTCGAATCTGTAGTACCCTTCGCAACTAGAGGAGAAAGAATATGATTTTCTTTCTTGGCATCAACAACCATAGGTGCACCAACCGAGGCAGAGATTGGAGATAGAATGATTTACGTGACCGAGATAGATCTGAACCGACGGAGAATAGGTGCAACGAGAGGGTACGTAGGGAACATGGCTGACCAAGCTCCTTTTTCTAAGGATTGAAAAAACAAATCGGCCGTTCCCAACTGCAGCTAAGTATAAAGGGCCTACACCCCATCTCGTCTGGAGAATGAAATGATTGACCGAGAGTACTTATGAACTAAGGGCGTTAAGCTCTGCGACCTCCTGTTCGCATCGCTCTCTTCGGTTCAAGCAAAGGCGCTTGCGGAAAGTGCGGATCGGCCTCCTAGCGTACGGAATTGATTCCAAAGTCCCTCTGTTTTAGCTTATACTAACGGCACCGATTCCTAGTGCTATAACAGAAACTGCCCTTAACGCGAAAATTCAAGCCCTCACTCGATACCTGCTTATGGTAGTAGATAAACAGGTGGACATGTATTTGGTGGATTTACTGCTTTATAAGGACCTGGGGCTGCAACTGAGGGTAGTGCTTGGGAATGCTACTCTAGCTCCCCTTACTAGATCAAATAAGGCACCTACGAACCGCTAAAGAGAGTTTTGATCCCCTATCCTTTAAAGCGAAGCGGGACTTCTTTCTCTCTCTCGTCTCGGCTTCTTCAACAAAACTTGTGAACAGCCGATAAGACCACTAATCTAATCCAAAAGCTAGCCACTAATCTCAGTCGAATTGGCCTATCGGTTCCTATAGACAATTACTACTACAGTTACCTCCAAATGCAGCCCACGTTCAAGCTCTAAGCCGTCAAGAAGAAAGGAAAGTCCCATCCCCGGGATACGAAAGATAGCCATTCTTCGCATCTCTCAAGGCAGAAAGAAAGTCAGACCGCTACTACTATTAATATAATAAGATTCAGAGCTATACCCTACTAATTCCGTCTATTGCGTGCCAAGCTAAGGGCAAAGAGCAAGACTTATTCCAAAGATATTTAAAGGCGGATTCTCTAAAGCAGTTCTGATTCAAAAGCATCGGCTCACTGAACTAACACCAAAGAACGATTTTCGTGTCATATGAAAAAGCTAGAGAAATGTGATTCCAAAGAAGCCTTATATACGATAAGGATTGCCTCAAGAAATTCAACTATTGCAGCTACCGACTGACAGGCGTCAGCGTTAGAGCATGGGATTCGTAACCTGACTCCTATAGTACAACCAAAGAAAGGCTAGTTCATACAGCGCTGGACTTGCTCGCTGGGATAGAGGCTTAGCTTTAGAGCTGGTTTGCAAAATATCCTAATAATAGATCTAGTTTGTGTATAGACCCTAGCCTGTGAAAGCGAGAACGTCTGGAGGAGGATACTGATTGTCGTTCCAATAAGGTTCCGCAGGAAAGGTGTGGCTAATAATAGGAAGTCTCAAGAATTCCAAAGGGATATGATTAACTAGTTCTTTATTTAGACTTCGCTGCCGTATACTTAGCTGATGAATGAATGACATGCGCGGGAACTCTTTTGTTAGCTATTGACTTGCACACCGCTCACGTAGTAAGTCGCTCACACCGCTCAGCTCGTGATTGCTACCCAGCAATCACATCTCTGTGCCGCCTTCTTTCTTTATTTCAGAGAGCATCGCCTCACTTCTCTTCGCTCAAAAGAGACGCATATAAGAGTTAGCTACGCATGCCACACCGCTCGTGCTTGCTTCCTAGCAATCACTTCTCTACCCGACTTAGCTCAGTGTGCGCATTCACCGCTCGTGCCTTCTTTTTGTGGAAACACTTCGGCTAAGTATAAGGGCCGCCTTGATGAACTTGATTGAAGAGAGCGCATCGCCTCACCGCTCGTGCTAACTACCCAGTTAGCCCTTCGCTCATACTTAGCGCGCCGCCTTTTGTTCTTTATTAAGAGAGCATATGCATCGCCTCACCGCTCCTCTCGTGATTACTTCCTAGTAATCACATCGCTTCGCTCACACCGCTACGCTTCACTCTGGATAACTACCTAGCTATCCAGAGCTTGCTTCGCTCAGCTCACACCGCTCGTGCTTCTCTGCAAATAATATAGGCTACCGGAATTCCACCGCTATGCGGAATAAGTAAGTTAGGAAGTCCACGCTATGCTTAACGTAGGCCCCGTCCCTCGCTTGCTTCGCTCATCCCTCGCTTGCTTGCTTTGCTATCCTTTCTTTACACTTGCGCTAGCCCTATTAATACATTCTGAGTTCGCTAGCACATTTAGATACATTCTGAGTTCGCATCGCGGCGCCCTATTAATACTCTGATTTAGCACTGACGATGAAAGGGCCTTCGCTAGCACTCTGACGATGAAAGGGCCTTCGCTCTCACGAATATTTAGGTTCCTTCGCTAGCACTGAAAAGGGCCTTCGCTCACACCGCTACGCTTCACTCAGGATAACTACCCAGCTATCCCTCGCTTGCTTCGCTCTCACGAATATTTAGCTTCCTTCGCTAGCACTCAGACTTCGTACCTTCGCGAAGATTGAGATCTGACTTCGCTGCAATTACTCCTTTCGCTAGCACGAATATTGAGATCTGACTTCGCTAGCACGAATATTTAGATCTGACTTCGGATATGAGGAAAGGATCATCGGATTCATGCATCGAAGGAGCTGTCTTTGTTCTATCAAACAAGACTCTTTCACTCCAAGTTGGAGGAATAAACTTATAGGGATAAGGGCTGGCACATGACCTCCTTCTCTGAGAGAAAGATCCCCTCTTCTCGAGAAAGAGTTAAAAGATCTCCCCTCCCCTCTTCTTCGATCTTATTGGCTTAGCCTGGAGAGTTAGCTGATCTGGTAGTGTCAAAGAGGCGATTCTCAACAGCAGAGGGACATGAAGCAGTCTTTTAAAAACCATGGGTAAGGTGATTTCTCACTGAGGTAAGGGGCCACTATCAATTGAATAAGCGTATCAAAGAGGTCTAGCGCCCCGGCATCGAGAAAGAGCAATAGAACAAGGTGGGAATAACAAAGGTGTATGACAAGGGCAATTCAATGGCTTTATGGGATAATCGGTATACTTGGTGCGTAGGCAGGCCCAGCGGTATCCTGTAGTCAGCGGAACAAGAGGAAAACGAGAGGGAAATGGAGCTCGAGGAAAACGAGAGGGAAATGGAGCTCGAATCCATAGCATTCTCCACGCACCCACCATTCGTTAGCAGCGACCTTACCACCAGCCATTTCACTCGAATCTGTAGTACCCTTCGCAACTAGAGGAGAAAGAATATGATTTTCTTTCTTGGCATCAACAACCATAGGTGCACCAACCGAGGCAGAGATTGGAGATAGAATGATTTACGTGACCGAGATAGATCTGAACCGACGGAGAATAGGTGCAACGAGAGGGTACGTAGGGAACATGGCTGACCAAGCTCCTTTTTCTAAGGATTGAAAAAACAAATCGGCCGTTCCCAACTGCAGCTAAGTATAAAGGGCCTACACCCCATCTCGTCTGGAGAATGAAATGATTGACCGAGAGTACTTATGAACTAAGGGCGTTAAGCTCTGCGACCTCCTGTTCGCATCGCTCTCTTCGGTTCAAGCAAAGGCGCTTGCGGAAAGTGCGGATCGGCCTCCTAGCGTACGGAATTGATTCCAAAGTCCCTCTGTTTTAGCTTATACTAACGGCACCGATTCCTAGTGCTATAACAGAAACTGCCCTTAACGCGAAAATTCAAGCCCTCACTCGATACCTGCTTATGGTAGTAGATAAACAGGTGGACATGTATTTGGTGGATTTACTGCTTTATAAGGACCTGGGGCTGCAACTGAGGGTAGTGCTTGGGAATGCTACTCTAGCTCCCCTTACTAGATCAAATAAGGCACCTACGAACCGCTAAAGAGAGTTTTGATCCCCTATCCTTTAAAGCGAAGCGGGACTTCTTTCTCTCTCTCGTCTCGGCTTCTTCAACAAAACTTGTGAACAGCCGATAAGACCACTAATCTAATCCAAAAGCTAGCCACTAATCTCAGTCGAATTGGCCTATCGGTTCCTATAGACAATTACTACTACAGTTACCTCCAAATGCAGCCCACGTTCAAGCTCTAAGCCGTCAAGAAGAAAGGAAAGTCCCATCCCCGGGATACGAAAGATAGCCATTCTTCGCATCTCTCAAGGCAGAAAGAAAGTCAGACCGCTACTACTATTAATATAATAAGATTCAGAGCTATACCCTACTAATTCCGTCTATTGCGTGCCAAGCTAAGGGCAAAGAGCAAGACTTATTCCAAAGATATTTAAAGGCGGATTCTCTAAAGCAGTTCTGATTCAAAAGCATCGGCTCACTGAACTAACACCAAAGAACGATTTTCGTGTCATATGAAAAAGCTAGAGAAATGTGATTCCAAAGAAGCCTTATATACGATAAGGATTGCCTCAAGAAATTCAACTATTGCAGCTACCGACTGACAGGCGTCAGCGTTAGAGCATGGGATTCGTAACCTGACTCCTATAGTACAACCAAAGAAAGGCTAGTTCATACAGCGCTGGACTTGCTCGCTGGGATAGAGGCTTAGCTTTAGAGCTGGTTTGCAAAATATCCTAATAATAGATCTAGTTTGTGTATAGACCCTAGCCTGTGAAAGCGAGAACGTCTGGAGGAGGATACTGATTGTCGTTCCAATAAGGTTCCGCAGGAAAGGTGTGGCTAATAATAGGAAGTCTCAAGAATTCCAAAGGGATATGATTAACTAGTTCTTTATTTAGACTTCGCTGCCGTATACTTAGCTGATGAATGAATGACATGCGCGGGAACTCTTTTGTTAGCTATTGACTTGCACACCGCTCACGTAGTAAGTCGCTCACACCGCTCAGCTCGTGATTGCTACCCAGCAATCACATCTCTGTGCCGCCTTCTTTCTTTATTTCAGAGAGCATCGCCTCACTTCTCTTCGCTCAAAAGAGACGCATATAAGAGTTAGCTACGCATGCCACACCGCTCGTGCTTGCTTCCTAGCAATCACTTCTCTACCCGACTTAGCTCAGTGTGCGCATTCACCGCTCGTGCCTTCTTTTTGTGGAAACAGATCCCCGTTGGCTGTGATGGTTGGTTGGGTCACGCCAACTAAACTTTTTGAGTATCCTTTTTAGCAATGGCGTATCATGCATGTTCCGCTTTAGTATCCTATAAGCCAGAAGTAGGCGTGGCGTGTATGAGTTGCATCTCTTTTCGAGATCAGCTTCTTCGGTGTCCTGTTGTCTGAGACTGCCTGGTAAATCAAATGTGATCAATGCTGTCTCTTCTCTCTCCTTTAGGGTGAGTTGTGGGTCAATCTCCTATGGTATGCTCCTATCCTATATCATACTAATCTGATTTCGACAGCGCACTGACGGTGATATGTCTTGAACTTCTTGATTGCCTAGTCCAGATTTTTGTATTCCTGCCTAAGAATGTCCAACGGAGGAAGGCTTTGCTTTCCTGTTAAGGGAAAAGGGAACCTGCCGAATCAAAGCAATCCTCTCTTGGCGCAATCCTCTCTTGGCATAGCTGAAGCTCGTTTCCTGGACGACTGTTAGCGGTTCCAAATTAGGCTCAGTTCAAAGTCAGTCTAACCAACCCCACCTTTTCCATTATTAGAATCAGACCCTTTTGTTGAACCCGTTCTGTGTTTATTTATTTAGTTGTTCATTCCCTCCATAAGATAAGAGCTAATTTCATTCCCTCCGCGCTCGATATAGAGTTGTTGACTGAGAGCTGGGGAATAAGCAAGCCAGGAATTGAGTTAGGTACGAAGTGACTCGACCGTCAGGGAGAGGAAGGAAGTAACTCCACATAAGGAGAAGAAGTAAATAAAGTCACTGGAGATAGATGAACTCAAGGACATCCTACGGAGCCAGGGGAAGCGGTATTGACTGCTGCGCCCTCCGTCCCCCGTGAATTGACTTATTGTGTTAGCTCCAGTAATCTCTTATTGTTGTTAATTGACTCCTTCCTGCCTCACGCCAAGTAAGAACTTAACTTGACTGACCTGAGACCTGAGGCCCTGCCCTGTACTTTAATTACTGACACCGGGGACTTTCCGCAATAAGTCCTTCTCTCTCCGTTTGTCAGCTACTGCGTACCTCCGCATGTTATTCTTTCTAGTTGTTATTTAGAGTTCTCCGTTAATTGAGCTCTTGCTTGAGTGTAGAGGTAGGGCCTTTCGATTCCCTCATCGATGTTGACTTCTTGACTTAGGGAACCCGCAGTGAATAGAGGTTGTTGCCGTTAAGGAATAGATTCTTGTTTATGTTATTATCCCCTCCCCGGCTCCTCCGCAACAATTATAGTTAGACTCTTCCCCGCAACGGAGTTAGTTACATAACGAAGGTGATGTTGAGTTGTTGAGTTATACCTAGGGACGCGGAAGAAGGCAGCAAGGGGGACCTGAGCCTGAGGTTGACTGCCCGCTTCGCGTACGTCGTTCCCTCAAATATCTTGTTAGGGCTACATGAGTTATTTCGATGTTAATAGTTGTGGATAGCTGCTTGTTATTAATTGACTGGATATACAAACCCGAGGGACACAGATTACAGTTAAACACCTGAGGTGGAATTGAGTTGACTTCCCCGCTCCACTTAGTCTATCAAACTCCCTCCGCTAAGCGTATTCTCTCTCCGCACCTTACTAACTACACGCCTAGCAAGACATTAGTATAACAAGACACCGCTACGCTTGTGATCACCCCCGGCAATCACATCGCTTCGCTCACACCGCTACGCTTCACTCTTACTAACTACCCAGCTAGTAAGAGCTTGCTTCGCTCATCTCGTGCTTGCAGAGTTAGTGCGCAATCGCTCATATTCTATTTTAATAGTTCATTATCTCCGATATTCTGCTTTCAGGCATGAGATCTAAGGTAATAAAGATTGCTAATATAACAGCAATTCCTATACCCTGAAGTATGGTCCCTTGAGCCGGTATATTGATCTGGTTAAATGGTGGTTGGTGCTCTAGGATATTAGCAACATTAACCGCTACGTTATCTACTTCAGTGAAGCTGGCACGCTTAAATCCCTGAGGAAGGTATGCCGCATTGTGGAATGGTGCGTAGTTATTAATACCATGGAAGATCGGCCCCGCATCTCCTCCTATCGGTATTGAATCTGTGGGTGCACAAGCGTACCAGACCGTGCACCCCATACCTAGTGATACCAAGACTAATATCCTATAATATTTCGATGCGTATTCAGTAAGAACATCTACAACCATTTTCTGTATTGGTGGTCCATCTATGACATCCCCTACCCCGCGAGCAGGCATTTGATGATGCCTCAAAGGCGCTGCGTAGTATTTCAAGCCAAGTGCATAACGCATAAAGAGTAGTTTATCAAAGCAAATTGGAATACGCAATGTAGAAAAGATATGTTCATTCATGGCTGGTGGTAACCTTAACCGGTAGCCTAGCCCCATTTCGAGGCGGACGTACTCCAGAAATGATGGTGGTAGTCTCACTAATGCTTCCTTCTCCTTCAAGCTTTCAATGAAAGTATTTTGCCATAAATCTCTTCGGAGTATCCACTCTTTGCTGTTCTTATTGGAACTTGTATAAAGTTGACTACTTTCGTCTGCCTTGGTATGACTCTTATTGGTATCCGATGTGGATTCATCTAGCCTATCCAAATCCATAGAAAGCGCAAATTCCTGATAATCGTTTAGATTCTTTAAGAATGTATCTAAATGACGCATATTAAAGAATCTATCTTCTTGAGAGTTTTTGATATCCGAACTCTGTAGCATAGTTGCTATCTTCTCATGATTAAAGATCAACGAAGCTACCATGGTATATCTGATCATTCTTTTTCTCAACCTCGGATTTTCGATCTGCCTTACCCTGGATAATAAATATTGAAATATTGAATATCAAATATTTCATATTTCATATTTCATCCACTCCTCTAAGTGTGAGTCGGCGCTTTGTAGCCAATTAAACTCTTAACGTATGAAGAGTACTCATTTTCGAAGAGACCGGCATTATGGTTCGTCTTTTGATCGGGGAAATCCGCTTTTTAACACCATTCATTCGTATTTCTTTGAATACGAAATTATTGCTTTCTTTGAATACGAAATTCTTGCATCCTCAATAGGAGATCTCTATCGGGAATTTTCTTACCTGCCGTGGTAGCGTAGGGAAGGGAAGGGAAGGGCTTTATAGCTCTACTTGCCGGATAGGGAAGGGCACGGTAATGTGAAGGGAAGGGAAGGGTAATAGAGAAGGGAATAGAAACACCCTACTGCTGTCCGTAGTAAGGGCTATATTGCTCTAAAGGGTACGGAAAAGCAGTAGGGTCTTTTTCCAAAGATATATTGTAAAGTAAGGCTCGGAATTGTAGTACTTAGCCGATGTCACCCCACGTCCACGAGGGAAGGGACAGAGCGTGCCTAACGTAAGCTCAATGATTCTATTTAACGTAAGCTCAATGATTCTATTTAATTAACGATAATAGAGGAATCAATCAACGAGAAGCGAAGGATGCAATAATATCGTAAATAAACGAAAGGTAGGCTTTGTGTCAAGCAAGTTGTATTCGCAGTACACCAGCAGAGAGTGAGGATGAAGCTAATTCTATCGCCAGAGCGCATCCGTCAAGCCAGACAAGGTTCTCTATGAGGTAGTCAAAAGAACTATATATCAAGAGGGGATGGATGTAGAAGAACTAGCATTCGAGGCTAAATGATTGAATTGAGTTCCCGCCTGCGAAGAGAAGCAGACTCAATTCTTTCATTGAGTTCCCGCCTGCGAAGAGAAGCACGAGCAGACAAGTCAATACCTGCGAAGAGAAGCACGAGCGTCAATAGCTAGCAAAGCGGTCTCATTGGATTTGAAGGTGGTAAGCCTGAGAGGAGCACATAGTTGGAAATCTAAGTATATCACTATCCTAGGATACCCTTGGAACGCTAACTCTTAGGCAGGGATGAGCGAAGCAAGCGCCTTATCTAATATCTTGCGTTGTAGTTATCCTGAGTGAAGCGTAGCGGTGTGCAAGTCAATAGCTAACAAATATGCGTTAATAGCTAACTTCCCTAGTCTCGCCAAGTCAATAGATGCGAAGAGAAGCAAGACTAATATACTACGTGAAGAGAAGCAAGACTAATATACTACGTTCAGCATAGCTATATAAGTCAGAAATGCGTTAATGCAAGTCAATAGCTGCGAAGAGAAGTGATTGCGCTGCAAGCACGAGCGGTGTGAGCGAAGCGCTGTGATTGCCGGGTTGATGGTGATCACAAGCGTAGCGGTGTGCGTGGACTTCCGGCAGCCTATATTATTTGCAGAGAAGCAAGCACGAGCTGAGCGAAGCAAGCGAGGTCATTAGGCTAGCGGCGGTAGTTAGTCAGAGTGAAGCGTAGCGGTGGGATGCAAGAAAGAAGCGGGTATTTATATTATTTTGATCGGTGTGGGCACGCACTACGTTGGCAATCTCTTATAATCCCCTGCAGTTATCTTACAGTCGATGAACGAAGCTCAGGTGAGCTCGTGGTATTATCCTTGCTTCGCCATTGGGTATATATAATAGCGCTGGCCTGTCCCGTCTATCGATCCATGAAAGATGCATATTAAACCTGCGAGCGAGGGGCTTTCTTTCTTGTTATTAAACCTGCGAGCGAGGGGCTTTCTTTCTTGTAGAGAACGCGTTAACTAGATAGGTTGTTGAGGGGAGCGTCGAAGCCCGGCACCTGTCTCTGGGACCAGTAGCTTCAGTCGAATATCTATTATAGTAGAAGATCTAGTCCGTAACTATCAATAGGCATCCAAGCAATAAGAGTTTCCCAGGATCCTCCGAAGATGGAGTGTGTGACTTGAACTATTGATTGGGCGATGCTTATATATGATTTTATCCGCATCCCGCGCGAGTTCCCTTACGTTAGCTATTCGAGGCAAGGAAAGCTGTCCTTTAGTTCAGAAAAAGCAGACATTGAACATGTTCCAGGAAAGCAAGGAACTAATACGCAAGCAATAAGTATAGTATTTCTATATAAATACATGGAAAGCAACTCGCTCGGCGAAGCTACTGCCATCGAAGTCAGCTCGCGAAGAACAAGAGCTAATGCGAGGAAGTTCAGAACAAGAGCGGCAAGATCCTCGATCAAAGCATGGGAACTCACTGAGCTAGGGATAGGCCTAACAACTCTTAGAGTTAGTTACATAAAGACCTCAACAGCGTAAGGAGACTACAGCAGTATATCCGCAGGTGAGAACTTCATGTAACTTATTATCAAATAACTCTTTTATTGACTTATTATCAAATAACTCACCTCGGCGCGTAGTTGGCAATCTTCTTCTTATAAGCTATTAGTATATCACTATGCGTGTCAGCTAGGCCAGCAGCTACTGCTAAGGAGTTCGGGGAGGCGTGAACTCTTCTTGTTGTCTCAGCTCTTGCGCAGCATGGGAAATAGAGTCATTGAGGAAAGTTGTTGATGCAGGTTCCAGTCTCACTCAATGCGAACGAGGGAATGAAGGGATGTACTCCGCTGGGCTTCTTTCGTGAGATAGCTTCCTTATGTGAGTAACCAAGAAAGCATGAAACACGCATCCCATAACGCAAAGAAAGCAGTCACGCCTTAGATTCCACTGTCGGAATAAAGCCTGATTGATTCTATAGCAGCTCCTATTGAGTAGATATTAAAAGGGTGAACTAACTGCAAAGTCAGTTCAAGCAGAACTAGCGCTTAAGGAAAAGGCGTAGAAGCAGGCAAGCCCATCCAATTCTATGTAAGTTGTTGGCAAATTCCCATTCTCGTGGAATTATCATCTATAAAGAAAGAGAGAGCAGTCCTTCAAGCGCCGGTAGCTTACCTTTAGCCACTACTTCTTATTGTTTATTTCCTCACTCACAATAATAAGTAGAAGAGAAGAGAAACCATTTCATTCCCTCAAATCAAGTAGATAGGCTACAGTCAAGCTAATACATAACCACTAATGAGGGTCTGCTATCTCTTGTTGGCGGGCGGAGATAGGAAGCCTGGGATGAGCGAAGCAAGCGAGGTCATTAATTAGGCTAGCTGGGTAGTTAGTCAGAGTGAAGCGTAGCGGTGTTCGTGCAAGAAGTGATTGCGCTTTCTATTTACATACATTTAGAGCAGAGTGAGTATTACACCAAGAATTTACAAGCATATGAGTACTTCACATTCGAATTAACGCGCGCGTTATCGTTATCGATATTTTCGCAAGAACGAGCTACTATGCTTAAACGGGTATGATGCTAGTAGTATACTTCACCGAATATTCGTCTAATACGCATTAACGTGACAGCTAACACGAGACTAAAGAGTGAGGCGTTCGAAGAGAAGCTTTCACTTAGACAGTCAATAGCTGCGAAGAGAAGCTTGAAGGCGCTCGAGTCTAATACGCATTAACGCGCGTGCCTAAAGAGTGAGGCGAACGAGCGAAGAGAAGGGCTAACTGGGTAGTTAGCACGAGCAGAGCGGTGTGCGTGCACGACTTATACTTAGCCGAAGTGATTGCTAGGAAGTAGAGAATCAGAGAAGCAAGCACGAGCGGTGTGAGCGAAGCGCTGTGATTGCCGGGTTGATGGTGATCACAAGCGTAGCGGTGTGCGCAAGAATGACGGCCTATAAGTATAAAGAACTAGTTAATCGGGAAGCGGGGAGTAGAAGAGTTCATTGAGTTGAGTAGATGCGCATAAGAAGTAGAGTAGTTGTTGTTAATTTAGTCGTCTCGGGGAAGCGGTTAATCGACAAAACCTTCTACTTCTCTTTTATCGGAATCGGCACACATACGACTTCGTATTAGAATCTATACTTAGGGGGATCGAAACACCTGCAGCCCTCATAGTATCGGCGAGGAAGGTGACTACTCTTCTTTCCTGACTAGTAGAGTTGTTAAACTTACGTGTTAGAAAGACTTCTTCGTCGGGGAAATGCCCAGTTGCTTCTAATTCGACTTCTGGCTACAGACCATAATATCCGCACCCTTCTGGGGAGGAATGATTCTCCCACCCTTCCTTGTGCGCGGCATTGCGTGAGGGCCTTTGACGCGCCACACCAGCTCTTCCTTCCCCACCCTCATCAAGTGCTACTTCAAAGCAGGAGCTTTCTTCTCATTCACACGTGAGAGTTTATCGAAATTCGTGCTCAGTTTTCGCTCGGGAAAGACTGGAAGAAAGAAGGGCATGCTGGTATGCTACGAATAAATGGTTTATATAAATATCTGCCATGTTAGACCCTACTCTTAAGTATGAGTCTATCATACGGTGTATCAAAAGGATGTATGTCCTCGAAAATAAGATATCGAAATAGAGCTTCCCATTGGTTGGGACGTTTCTAGTGATCAAGGCCTTGTTTTGACCTTCAACTTCGCAAAGGAAGCCTTTCTCTGCATATTTCATCCGTGAGTGTGTTAATACGAGAAGGCTGGTGGGTGGGTTAGGCCGAGCCTGGTTCCGGTTAGGACAGCAAGGTTGGTTATACAACTATCAATAGATAGGGAGCCCCGGAAGGTGTATCAGGTGAGCCTAATTTGAACTTCTTTAGTAGTGAACTCCTCTTCCGAAGCTTGAGCCGAGCCTCCACCTATTTCAGTATAAAGTTCCCCGACTCAACGGATTATTATGCCCCTGAAATAACTGATCTTGATCTTGGAGACTCCAGACTGGCAACTGCCACTGGACCGACATCGGAACGGAAGAGAACTTCAAATAAGGAATAGTCCTGGCCTTAACAAAGAGATTATCTTACACAAGCAAGGGATTACACAAGTGATTAGCGCACTGGTAACGAGAAGCAAAGGACCCTGAGGTCAAAGATCGGGAGCCAGAAGCAGCAAGCACAGTAGCTGGCTCAGCAGAACGGGAGGAGCAGCCACAAGAGCGGAATACAATATTCAATTTCTTCCTCCATTCCTTAGAATTTCGATTCTATAAGCTCTTCTGACCATACGGCTGGCTCGCCGCCTTGGCCTTTCTTTCTGCTGCCCTAGTCGAAAGTTTAAGCGGCAAGAAGAAGCATTTAACGATTCTCCGATTCACCGACATGATCAATAGTCAAGAAGTAGACATGGTACGAATGGGATTGAGAAGGTCCGGGTGCATGCATTGAATGTTGGCTCTTTCGGGTGAAGAATAGGCAGAGAAGAGGACAAGGAGAGCAATAGACTGCATTAGTGAATGAAGTATGGCGCTTATCCCGCTAATCGTAGGTCTGACCTAAGGCTTGGAACTTCAAGCAAAGCACAAAAAGGCAGTCCTTAGGCCTCATCAATCGAGGCGCGGAGAGATGCTGCATTTCTTCCTGGGATAAGTAAACAGCAGGGATGGAATCCGGGTAGCAGTGGAAGCTTCACGGAAAGGCACATATGAGAGCAAGAGATCGGCGAAGACTCGAGGAGCAAGAAAACGGATTAAAAGCGAACGTTAAATTTGTGTTTAGTCAACGCTACGCGTCTAACAACTCATCGCTACGCGCCTCGGAGTTGGAATAGCTTTCTATCCCGGCAAGCCTGTTCTAGGGCTAAGGTAATCTGGTCCCATTCCTCCAATTGTCCGAGTAGTTTATAGGTAAGCACTTTCTATAGGCTCAGCTCCGGGGTCAGAGTCTCAGTCTCAGGACAAACTAGATATTCAAAAGAGTTCGCAAGCGCCTTTCTTTCCCGACCAGTTGGCCCGTAGTGTGACATTATTGGAATTTCAGTCTCTCTTTCAAGCCCGCACATAATGCGTGGGAATACCTACAATAGGGGACCGCCCATAGACAGACCAAAGGAATCCCTCCTTGAGAACACCAGAGGATAAATACAATGAAAGCGCAGAGCAGGAATTTCGTTCGAATCAATGTCCATAGAGCGAATGGAACCAAGTATCCCAGGCTGGATGTAATTCATCAAAAGGGGGATCGAGACTTTGCAAATAGCAGTTTCAAAGGCGGAATCTTTCAGAACCTTGGTCCCAATGCTGGCCTTACATCTAATAGCCCTGGGGGAAGGACCCACTTTTCTATTGTAGTGATGGATGACTTCCGGGTTAGAATGATTTCGGGAAACCAAGACCAGTGTGATGCCGAGTACTGGCACTTAAGCGATGCTTGGGAACAAGCCGTGCATGATCCCAGTTCTTTCTGCTTGGGGAGAAGAGTCTCTAAGCCCTACAGGCGAAGAAAGGGATGAAACTACGTACCTAGCAGAACTGGCAAGAGATTAAAGAGTAATCAGGGACGAAGCAGGCAGATTTGGAGGATGTCATGCCTTATGAGCTCCATAATCAGAAACAGCCTATATGAGAAAAGTGAGATTCCAAAGAGAAAAGTGAGCGTGAGGGGGAAGCTTCCTTAACTATGATAATAAATACGATCGCTAATAAAAAGCTTGTTTTATGACTGCGGAATAGCAGTTTGCAAACCATTAAGTCCAATTAGGCCTGAGCCCTTGTGGGAGTGCGGACCGAGGTGCGGTATGCCCATCAGGCGGGAGAAAGTTGCCAATGCGAGTCAGGGGCAGAGTTTGACACCATATTTTGATAAGTCCACTCGAGAAGATACAACTTCCGGGGCCTGAGGTGAGGTTCTATAGTTTGATGGTTATCTCTGTTCTCCTCTCCCCGGTAGCTAGGATAGAGTTTTCTCTTTCAGCTGAAGCTGTCCGTTCGGTCTGGAATCTGGGAAGGGATTCCTAAGAGGAGCACGAACGCCGTTTCGAGTTAGCGTACCGGCGCGGGGATGCGTTAAGCTAACTCGACAGAGTACCGGAGAAGAGTGAGTGTTAGCTTCACTCCTGCCTATCCCCTAACTCAATGCGCTGAGGGCTGGAGTGAAGTTATTGGTATTGATGCGGGGTGCCCGGGAATTGATGAGTTTGAGGCCCGGCTCTGGGATAGACGTGATGTTATTTGACTTATTGATGTCGGGTGTGTAAGTAAGCAGATGTCAGGAAGTCTCACTCGACCAGAGTATAGAATTGGACTCAGAAAGGCCCTTGAGGAAGGAATGGGACTGAAGACATGAATGACATCCAAACCTTAGGCCGATTCAATGAAAGCAAGAACCCTAGAGTCCAATCAAAAGTAGAAGATAGCACCCATCCAAAACGAATCCTCTCCGGCAATCGGAAAACGTTTTTTATCGCCTATAATAAGAAATAGGGCAGCTCGACCCGGCCCTGGACCCGATTGCATTTCTCCCCCTATCTCTTAAAGCTATGCGACCAACACAGATCTTCCGATATCCGAAATGGAGCCGGGCCAAGACTCACTTCCTCTAATCGCTCCTCTCCTTCTTCTGGATGGACCGCAGGGCGGCTTGGCGGGGGAAAGATAGGCGATGGAACCGGCCGTAGAGCAGGCGGCCTTTATCTACTCGAGCAGCTTCATCTTCCTCGTCTGACAGCCTTATATAGTTTAACTACTCCTGTTCTTTTTTTTCTTTTTGGCATAGTCGGTTGGGACATGTATATGAATCTAGGTTAAAAATATGGAGTTGGGACATCTTCCTCCCACTGATATTTCTTCCTGTTTGGGTTGTCAACTTGGGAAGCATACGGCTCTACCTTTGACTTCTAGTACTACTCAGACTTATGCACTTTTTAAGTTGATACATTCTGCTGGGTCCTGCTCTTGTTTTGTCAAAAAGTGGTTGTTCTATTTTTTTATACTCGTTTCACTTGGAGTTACATCGTAGATCTGATTTTGTGCATGTTTCTCAAAATTTGACTACCATGATAGCCACTGAGTTTTCTGCTCGCATGTTGTTTTTCAGGTCTGATGCTGGGGGAACTCTCTGCTGCCTTTCGTGACTTTCTGACTCAGCCTCAGCTTTCTTATCCTCGCACTCCGGCAACAGAATGGAGTAGCTGAGCGAAAACATCGTCATATTATAGAAACTGCTCTTTCCCAGTTCTTCTGGGCTATCCTTACCTCAGTCCACCTTATCAATCGTCTTCCCTCTTCTGTCACTGCTGGTATGTCCCCTTACCTGCGTCTGTATTGGACTCCTCCCGATTATCTTACTCTATAAGGTCTTTTTGACTTGTTTTTTATGTCTCCTCTTCTGCTTTAAGAGATAGGCCAAGCTCTCTCCTCGATCAATTAATTGTGTTTTTGGTGTGGAACACAAAGGGTATCGTTGTTATGACCCATCCACCCGTCGTCTTTACCTTTCTCGTCATCTTTCCTTTCTTGAGGATCTGCCCATTACCGTAAACCTAGTCCCTCCTCCTGAGAAAGATAGAGTATATAACCTTTATTGATCTATCACCCCGAAAAACTCCCTCACCTACACCAGCATCCCCACCACCATCCTCTTCTTCGGCACCAGAGGCTATATCACCTCCACGCATCCTCACCCCGTTTCCATATCACTACCAGCGTCGTCTTCCACCATCTCCTGTCTCTGATGCTTTGGTCTCTTGATGCTGATCTCTTGGAGGCTGATTCGACGTGAGACTTCTGAGGTCGCGTACTCCCCGTCGTTATCTACTCCGGGAACGACGCCCATCTCAACGACTTAGCCTTGTATCTGCTGACTGTTTTTCTTCAGCGTTTCAGTCCTATCTGTCTACAGTGCATTCCTATTCTGAGCCGCAGACGTATCGCGAGGCTTCGTGTATTCCTCATTGGCCATGGATAAGGAACTCTCTGCTCTGGATCGCATGCATACTTGGGATCTTGTGCCTCTCACTGAAGGCAAGCGCTCTATCGGTTGTAGGTGGGTCTATAAGATGAAGACTCACCCGGATGGATCTTTGGAGTGCTATAAAGCGCGATTAGTTGCCCGGGGCACAGGAGTATGGGGTTAACTATGAGGAGACCTTTGCTCTCGTGGGTAAGATGACTTCTGTTCGGACCGTCATCGCAGTTGCCGCAATTCGCCAGTGGCCGATGTGAAGAACGCGAACGGTGATCTCTCTGAGGAAGTCTATATGGAGCCATCACCAGGGCCTAGTTCTCTGAAAGGCCCCATACCGAGATGCCCTTATGATGATGGGCGTGATCCATAGCCCGTTCATATGTTGGCTAGAAGCAGTATCTGTTGAAGCTATTGAAGCACGACTGAGACCTTTCAGATCGATATGGAGTTCAATATCCTTTTAAAGAAAGTCCAGGTGTAGAGACAGATCAAAAGCCATTTGATCGAGATCGAGTAGCGGATCCATTTAGAGATCGGAACCCCGTTCCGGGTACACCCATTTAAGTAGCAACTGTCCCGGTAGGTCGAGTTCAAAACCCACTTTAATTGATGTGTCCTGATGTGCTCGGTGATGGGCAATGCGTTCGTGTGGTTCCGTGAACCGCTGGGGCCCAACAAACTAGATATTAAAAAGGCAAGCGCCTTTGAGGATCGAGACGACGTGACATACTATTGAATTAATCATAGGCATTGACTTTGAAGTAGGAAGCAGAAGCTTGTGGTACGGTACTCCACCTTGCAGGGGCCCCTCCCATACGAAAGAAAGAATAAAGAACTGATTGTTCCGATGCTAGTCGGAAATAACATTGATAGCCTCTACTCGTCTGAGAGCTAGATTCGCCTCAATTGCTTGTCTTTGACTGACCTTCTGCCAAGTTAGCTTGCTGAGCTTCTTGCGGATCAATGTTGGTCATTTAGGCGTATTCTCAAAAGACCTATATCTACAGCTGTGGCAATAGGGGCGTGGTTTGGTAATACACCAATTTTGTCACTTAGATCAAATTCTTTCACTTCCGGGGTCCTTAAGGTCATTTATTCAATTTGCTCTCCACTTCTAAGTTCATAGCTTTCGCGGTAGCTTCATCGATGTTACCCACCAAATAAAAGGCCTGCTCGGGAAGACTGTCTAATTCTACGGAGAGGATCAGTTGAAACCCCCTAATTGTTTCTGCGAGGCCAACAGCTTACCGCCCTGGTATGTAAATCCCAGTAGCAAAGCTACCTGGAGAACCTACTTCCGCAACAAAGAAGGGTTGTGATAAGAAACGCTCAATTTTTCGTGCTCGTGCTACGGTTAAACGATCCTCTTCGGATAATTCGTCTAATCCAAGGATAGCTATAATATCCTGCAGTTCTTTGTCACGTTGTAAAGTTTGCGCAGTTTCATAATCTTCCTCGCCAACGATCCGAGGTTGGAGCATAGTTGAATCTAAAGGATCTACTGCTGGATAAATGCCTTTGGCAGCTAATCCTCTTTTAAGATAACGGGAGCATAGATGTCTCGGCACCTCCCCGCAACAAGGTTATGACTTGGCCGGCCAAAGTTGACTCTCTGCCGTGCCTAACGGAAATGACTTGATGCCTTGGCATTAGTATAATCCTCCACTCCGATGTCCGGGCAAGTGCGGGGTGGGTCAAGTAATCGCAGTCGGCGTTCTCTATCTGAGGGCAGTCAATGTCTTTACACGTAGATTCTGACTTATCTAGTTATGAGTGCTTTAGATACAAGCCGGAGGTTGCTTATATCACATCCCCGCCGCCCAATAACAACTCTTGACGACTGATAGAGTGATTGTTGAGTGACTTCTTCTTGCTTTTTTAGATCCAGTGACTGTGACTCAGTTACTCATTGTTGCTAGGGAGTTAGGGCTCGAGAGTCAGGGGAAAAGAGTTATCCGTATGCCGTATTGAATTGATTGATTAAGCGTGCCTAAGAACACTAAGCAGAGGCTCCGAACTGTTAGGGAGAAGGGAGGTGAGAAGTGCACGCCTGCCAAGCAACAGAACTTCGTTCCTTCCCGCCTAGCTCCATACCCGGAACGTCTTAACTATTAAGGTGTTCTCAGACGGCGAAGCCTTAGCAGCCAGTGTGCACGCCTTCCCAAACGAAGAAAACAGCATGTGTGCACGCCGAGCAGCGCGAAGCAATCAACTCGTTCGGCGACCCCGACTCACCTTACATAAGCAGGCTCCATTGTAAATTTTTGAATTTCCAAAAAGATATTACATGAGGGCACTTCTAGGGTATAGTAGACCACCCAGAAGATCACAAGTTACATAGCCTTACATTAGTAAAAGAAAATCTATCCAACTTGAGACAGCCTCTGGATTTCCGGGGAAGCTCCGATATTTGCAGATAAACCATATTCGATCCATGATCTGCTGCATGTGTAGCAAGCGAGTCTGCGAAGCTATTGCCTTCTCTATAAGTGTGCTGGATGAAGGGCTGGAAAGCAGCAAGGAGACGCCTCAAAACATTCCACCATCTGATTGCTTGCCAAGGCGGGTCACCCTTTATCTTATCTTCTCTGATGAGATCAACTAAACTCTTAGAGTCCAGCTCCAAGACATGCGGATGATATCCCAAAGTTCTGCACAATTTCAGCCCAATGACCACTGCTCGAAGCTCAGCGATGAAAGAAGTGGTGCGACCAAGATTAAATGAGTAAGCAAAAATCCATCTTCCTTGCCAGTCCCGCAGACCTCCTCCAGCACCAGCAACTCCAGGGCAACCCCTTGCAGCACCATCAGAGTTGAGTTTGTAAAAGCCATATGAAGGAGGCTGCCAAGAGATCAAAGTGGGGAGAGGCTGACGCAGCTCTGGAGCCATAATACCCAAGGAAAACAACAGTTGACGATGGTGCCTAGATGTAGGCAGTTTGGCATTGAAGAATTTAAGCACCAAGAGCCTGCCTAACTTGGGATATAAAGAAATGTGCAGACCATTTATTGCCATCATACCTCGCCATATTCCTGGCAGTCCAAAGCACCCAGCAGATGAGAAAAGGAACAGCATAACAAACAAAGCCATATGTTGAACGACGAGAGCCTCTTGATCCCCAGCGTGTTTGCCGGACGAGCAAAGGCTCCTGTCGATCATGAAATACCTCCAAAGATCGTGCAAGAGAGGACCAGGTTTCATTTGCTAGCTCGCCATGCAGCAAAGTGTGGTAGAGGGTCTCACAAGATGGCGGTGAACAGCAGTGACATGCCGACACCAGAGGGATACCTAGCTGCTGGACCGTGGAGTCTACAGGCAGTCTATTACTCAGAGCACTTCGCATAAGGAAAGAGTGCTTCTTGGGAATAAGAGGATGCCAGAGATCCTCGTAGGGCAATGCAGAGGAGCTGCGTTGATGAATCATCTTCCATGCCGAGGCTATAGAGAAGCCACCTTTTGAGTACCCGTCCAAACAAAGCTATCTGGGGAATCTGTCAACGCTACGCGCCTTGAAAGCCACTACGCGCTAACTAGAAAGATAAAAAAATCAAATAAGAGAAGCACGAGATATATTTGGAATCTCACGAATTAGCACTGGCCGGGAAAAGGCATTAGAAAAAAGACTGCTGGAAACGGGACTGCGCCTTCAACTATGATACTTGAGGAGGCCCTTCAGATCGTTATCTCGTTGGCTTTCCTGATCGAACTGAAAAGGGGACTGCTGGACTGGGCTTAGGAGAAAAAGAGTATTAAGCCTATACTTAAGATTAGAGTATTCCTAATAAAGGGAAATCTCTACCAGGGGAGAATAAAGAAGGACAGAAACTCCACCTTCTACTGGCAGGACAGCAAAAACGAAGCAAGAGAACCCCCAGAAAAAGGCCTGCAACTGGCACTGGCTATAAAAGAGAAGCAACTCTAACTGGAAAAGAAAGTCTCTCCATGACTAAAAGGAAAAACCTCATCCCAAAATACAAAATATCTACGTCGAGTTTTCCTGCTAAGCGCCCTCTATCTCTCAATAGAGCACTTTCTCTCTATCGCAAGCGCCTTCTTCAAACTAGGCAATTGCACGCCTCGGAAGTTGAAGTCTTAAGCTAAGCCCTTAACGCCATTAAAGTATAAGTTGGACTTTCTCGTCTTCTTATTGACTAGATAGCCCTACCTTAATTTACTGGATAGCGATAGAAATCTCGGCGCAGAATATGTAGCCTAAGAAGTAGTTGTTGCCCATGAATAAGCAGTAGAAGCTTATTGGAAAGACTCTGGCGGGTGGGAGATGACCCCGAAGTCTTGATGAGGCCGTAGAGGGGGGAACAGGGAAGGCAGATGAGGCGGAGGGAAGGTCGATGTTTGACTTTTTAATAGCTAAAAAATGAAAGTTTTCAATGGTCTCTGGGGGTTTTGATTCAAGATATTACGAAGTGGAAAGAGAAGTCCTTTGCCTTAGCAC